ATGTCACCAAAAACAGAGACTAAAGCAAGTGTCGGATTCAAAGCGGGTGTTAAAGATTACAGATTAACTTATTATACTCCGGAATATCAGACCAAAGATACTGATATCTTGGCAGCATTCCGAGTCACTCCTCAACCTGGAGTGCCCCCCGAAGAAGCGGGAGCAGCGGTAGCTGCCGAATCTTCCACTGGTACGTGGACCACTGTTTGGACCGATGGCCTTACCAGTCTTGATCGCTACAAGGGGCGATGCTATGATATTGAACCCGTTCCTGGAGAAGAAACTCAATTTATTGCCTATGTAGCTTACCCTTTAGACCTTTTTGAAGAAGGCTCTGTGACTAACCTGTTTACTTCTATTGTAGGTAATGTATTTGGATTCAAAGCTTTACGGGCTCTACGTCTGGAAGATTTACGAATTCCTCCTGCTTATTCAAAAACTTTTCAAGGCCCACCACATGGTATTCAAGTAGAAAGAGATAAATTAAACAAATATGGTCGTCCTTTATTGGGATGTACTATCAAACCAAAATTGGGTCTATCTGCCAAGAATTATGGTAGAGCGGTTTATGAATGTCTCCGTGGTGGACTTGATTTTACCAAGGATGATGAAAACGTGAATTCCCAGCCATTTATGCGCTGGAGAGATCGTTTCTGCTTTTGTGCAGAAGCACTTTATAAAGCTCAGGCTGAGACGGGTGAGATTAAGGGACATTACCTGAATGCGACTGCAGGTACATGTGAAGAAATGATGAAAAGAGCAGTATTCGCCAGAGAATTGGGAGTTCCTATAGTCATGCATGACTATCTGACTGGAGGTTTTACGGCAAATACTTCGTTGGCTCATTATTGCCGAGATAACGGCCTACTTCTTCACATTCACCGCGCAATGCACGCAGTTATTGACAGACAAAGAAATCATGGTATGCACTTCCGTGTACTGGCTAAAGCACTACGTATGTCTGGTGGAGATCATATTCATGCTGGTACTGTAGTAGGTAAACTTGAAGGAGAACGAGAAGTCACTTTGGGTTTTGTTGATCTATTGCGTGATGATTTTATTGAAAAAGACCGAAGTCGTGGTATTTATTTCACTCAAGATTGGGTCTCTATGCCGGGTGTTCTGCCTGTAGCTTCAGGAGGTATTCACGTTTGGCATATGCCTGCTCTGACCGAGATCTTTGGAGATGATTCCGTATTACAGTTTGGTGGAGGGACTTTGGGGCACCCTTGGGGAAATGCACCTGGTGCAGTGGCTAATCGGGTCGCTTTAGAAGCTTGTGTACAAGCTCGTAATGAAGGACGTGATCTTGCGCGTGAAGGTAATGAAGTGATCCGCGAAGCTACTAAATGGAGTCCTGAACTAGCTGCCGCTTGTGAAGTATGGAAGGAAATCAAATTTGAATTTGATACGATTGATCGCTTATAATCGAGTGACTTTCGTCTGTTTGGTCCCTTAATCGAAGCGAACTCGGCCCAATCTTTTCTTTTAAGATTGAGCCGAATACCGAATGGATGGGAATATAATAATTCGGCTAGAGGAAAGGTATTTGTCTAATATCTAATATTCTAGATTACTCGATGGGGTCGGTGGATCAGTAGATCCAGGCCCGGGGGGGCAAGGGCCTGCAATCTATTCTAGCTGGCACCCAAACTGAGCTAAAGTATGATGGTTTTTATTTGTGTCTATTAAAAGTTAAGTTGTACATGTAACAATATATATAGAAAAAATATGAGAAAATGTGTGAAGAAAACAAAGATTCTGAGAAAATGTGTGAAGAAGACAAAGATTCTGAGAAAATGTGTGAAGAAAACAAAGATTCTGAGAAAATGTGTGAAGAAAACAAAGATTCTGAACATATCGACGAAACAAAACCTGTAGAAAACAGATTGAATTCGGAACGTTTTAAACATTTGTGGTTTTTGTGCGAGAATTGTGAGACCGTTATATATAAACAATTTTTTTTAGAACAAAAAGGTGTTTGTGAGGAATGCGGGGCAACGCTACAGATGACTAGTTCAGAGCGAATTGAATTATTAATTGATAATGGCACTTGGTGTCCTATGGACATTAATTTTTCTAGTACAAATGTTTTAGAAAAACAGCATACGACGTTTGACATCAAAATGGTTCAAAGGGTCTCAACTTTATTGTACAAAATAATTTATGACAAATATTTTGACTTTGAATTTTTTCACGAAGAAAAAAATGAGTTGAAAACATTAGTAGGATACAATATTACTCTTGTTAATATCGTTAAGGTTGTATTAGAAAAGAAATTCATAAAATATCTGAGTTTAGAAAAAAAGGAAACTATTAAGATAATACAAAATATTATTGATACAGGTTTGAAAACAGTTCAATTTGTCCTTTTTGAAATACATAAAAAAATAACAGATGAATTACAGCGATTTGCGCTTTTATCTATTTTTTCATCTATTTTAGATGATAAAGATTTGAAAGATGATGAACAACTTATATGGTTCATGCGTATTTTAAATATAGATACATCATTTTCAAATGATGAACTTATATTTCTATTGTCAATAGATGTTGTGCACGATTTTATAGATGCAGCATTCGATCAAACTGATCAAAGTATAAATACTTTTTTTGCTATACTAGAAAATTCTATTCAACCTGTACAATCTTTAATGGATTTGCTTGAATTGAAAATTTTCATAAATTTGACCTTCCTAATTAAATTAATTAAACAATTAGCCAATTTAAAAGAACAATTACTATCACAAGATAAGTTCTTGAAAGTAGCGGCGGTAAACTTAGTGAAAATAGAACTTGATTTTCCGGAAGAAAAAAGAAAAGCAAGGAAAATAAAAAAACTATTTCCTTTTTATCCAGGAAATAATCCAGAGACAAATTACTTTTTATGGTTGCGAAAACATACGGCGATATGTTTGATGGAAAGATATCTGGTTTTGAAAAAATTTAAATATTGGTTTAAATTTCGTTGTTGTGGTTTACTTAAAGGAGAAGAATTCTATCGGTTCGGTTCCGATATTCTAGTAGAATACGTTAAAAAACAAGATCGCTATGAGTGTGATAATAGCATTGATCATATCATACATGATGATCTCATACATGATGATCCACTATATCGACAAATAGAAAATCTATACCTCCATTACAAGAAAAACGAAAAAGATTGTGACAATAATTTATTGTTGTGTACTGAAGATACTGAGATTGATATATTATTTCTATATTTACTAGAGATAATGAAAAATTTTTCTACATTAGCACTAGATAGCAAAGAAAAATTTTGTAAGAAAAACGAAAAAACTTATATAGAAGATATTGAAGATACTGAGGATATTGAAGATACTGAGGATATTGAAGATACTGAGGATATTGAAGAAGAATATCCTTTAACTTATGCTTCTTTAACTAAAGAAGAAAAAGAGTATGTCGACGCTGGTGTAAAACTAATTAAGAGTACACTTAATCTAGGAAAGGACGAATTTATAGAAACAGAAGAACAATGTTATGACGATTATAACACTTCCTATCAAAAAGAAACAGGTTTACCCGACGCTATTCAAACAGGCATAGGTCAAATAAATGGTCTTCCTGTCGCACTCGGAGTTATGGATTTTCAGTTCATGGGAGGCAGTATGGGATCGGTAGTGGGTGAGAAAATAACCCGTTTAATACAGTATGCTACTGAGCATCTTCTTCCATTAATTCTCGTATGTGCTTCTGGCGGAGCTCGTATGCAAGAAGGAAGTTTTAGCTTAATGCAAATGAATAAGATAGCTGCTGTGTTGCATACACATCAAAAGGAAAAAAAATTGCCATATATTTCAGTTCTTACATCTCCGACAACTGGTGGAGTCACTGCTAGCTTTGGTATGTTAGCTAATGTCACGATTGTCGAGCCAAATGCATACATTGCATTTGCGGGTAAAAGAGTTATTGAACAGACATTAAACCAGATAGTAGATGATGAAGATCAAATATCTGATTCTTTATTTGATTTTGGAATGTTTGATAGCATGGTTCCACGAGCTCTTTTAAAAAATGTTCTGAGCGAAATAATTGAATTATACATGTTGAGTGATTGAAAGGTCAGAATAATTTTTGAATTTGAAACTTAAATAGGAATTAAATTAATAAATGGTCTAGTTATGAATTTGCCATATTCTGTTGAAATACAATATAATTGTATGTAAGATATAATTATATCTTACGTATAAGATAAGATGACCAGCTAAGAGCTTGCTTCTTTTTATCTCTTTTTGTATTTTTTTAAAATGGTCTAGTTATGAATTTGCCATATTCTGTTGAAATACAATATAATTGTATGTAAGATATAATTATATCTTACGTATAAGATAAGATGACCAGCTAAGAGCTTGCTTCTTTTTATCTCTTTTTGTATTTTTGTATTTTTTTATTTTTTTAATTGACAAAAGTCAATATAAAAAATTCTTATTCTTATAATTTATTTAATTTATTAATAATTAGGCAAAAGGAGGTAATGAGAAGTGGGTAGATTTATGGTCTTTTTAATGGTTTACCTTGTCGTCAGAAAAATTTTCCCTTAGGTGAGTAATGAATTGAATTTCAGGTTGCGATGGGTTGAATTAGAATATAACGAGAGCTAATGTTTTGGACAGGTCAGGTAGAAAAATTTTCCCTTAGGTGAGTAATGAATTGAATTTCAGGTTGGGATGGATTGAATTGAATATAAGGAAGGCTAATGTTTTAGCCTTCCTTCAGGTCCAGATCAAGTATATTTCTAAAAAAAAAAACAAACATGTAAATCGAACAATATTTATTCATATTAATAATGACCTGGAGATCATTGAAATATAACCTTTCCTCTCTGATAGAGGATATTAATGATTTAATAAGAATAGAGGTAGAATTATACTATCTGCTTAAGGACTATAAACTGCTCCAGTTAAAGTTATATCAAGATGATATAAGGTACCGAAATAACTCATTTAAATTAAAACCACTAAGCCTTGTTATACAAAAGCTAATAACAAACATTCTTTACTTACAGCTAGTAAGGAATCAATTAGAGGAATTGGATTCTACAATGATGGATGATTTTATTTATAAGGAAGAAGACGAAGAATAATTTGAGAGAAAAAAAATATGTTACCATTTTTAATAATGTTTATCGATTTTGTTTTTTCTTTTCAATAGAAGTCGGTTACAATATCTTAAAAACATAATTTTCTATGCAACTAGAGTATCATATATAACTATAGTTTAATTCTATTTATTGAACTATAATAAAGGTGGATATAGGCATTTGTATTTTATTTGTAAATGATAGCAAAGGAGAAATATTTATGTATGAAGTTCAATGTCTAGATTTCGTACTTACAGAGAAAAGTGTTAATCTATTTGAGAAAAATCAATATATTTTAAATGTCGATTCGGGATCAAATAAAACAAAGATCAAAAATTGGATTGAACTTTTCTTCAATGTTAAAGTAATAGGAGTCAATAGTTATCGACCTCCGCAAAAGAAAGAAAAAAGAGGAAATAGAAAACAAATAATGAAACATAGAATGCATTATAAACGTATTATTATTACACTAAAACCAGGTGATTCTATTCCACTTTTTCCTTCAAAATGAAACTTATTGGAATTGTCAAACATGAACACCCGTTCGTACAGGACTTTGATTCCGGGCACACGTGATAAATCTCTATCAAGTTTTGATGAAAAAGTCCAATCTCATCCACAAAAGAAATTGACTTCTGGCCGGCATCGTTGTGGGAAAGGTCGTAATAACAGTGGAATTATTACCATACGTCATAGAGGAGGAGGTCACAAGCGTCTGTATCGTCAAATTGATTTTCGACGGAGTGAAAAAAACATACTGGGAAAAATTGTAACAATAGAGAGTGACCCTAATAGAAGTGCATATATCTGTCTTGTGCACTATAGAAATGGTAAAAAGACATATATTTTGCATCCGAGAGGGATTATGATTGGAGATACTATTATTTCCGGTGCAAGAGCCCCCATATCAATGGGAAATGCCCTACCTTTGAGTGCGGTTTGAATTATTAATTGTACGTAATCGGAAATAACCGATTGGGTTTACAGCAAAACCTTAAAATCTATCACTGATCCAACTAAAATACTTTGATGGGATCAATCCCAAAGGGAAACTGAGGATAAAGAACAGCGGGTGATTGAGTTCAATAGTTTCTGAATTAATTATTGACTCCAGAGATATGATAATATGGAGAAGACTTAATTGTCTGAAGCAGAAACAACTAAGGTAAAGGAACCCTTGTTCTGAAGAGAAAAACAAGTAACTCACATTTGATTTGATGGTCAAAGGCAGATTCGAAGCTGAACAGTGACAAATAGTTTTTTTATCAAAAAAATTGATATTTCAAATGCCTCCTACGTTATCCGGAAGATGCGAAAGCATTAACGTAATTTAATAAAGTCATTCATTCTGAATGCTACATGAAAAAATAACATAAGCCAGATGATGGAATAAAGAAACCTAGGATGTACAGAATAAGGACATAAGGAATTGAAAGTATGCCCTTCATCTTAAGTCTCTATATACAAATAGATTAATAATAATCATATTCTATTCACATCCAGAAAGCTGTATGCCCTGAGAGAGGCTTGTACAGTTTGGGAAGGGATTTTTACAAATTAAAGATCTACTTCAACCAATATACCTTTAGGCACGACTATACATAATGTCGAAGTACAAGTCGGAAAAGGCGGACAATTAGCTAGAGCAGCGGGTGCTGTGGCAGAATTGATCGCAAAAGAAGGCCGATTGACCACATTAAGATTACCATCTGGAGAGGTTCGTTTAATATCTGAGAACTGCTCAGCAACAATTGGACAAGTAGGCAACGTTAAATGGAAAAATCGAACTTTAAGTAAAGCTGGGTCAAAACGTTGGCTGGGTAAACGTCCTGAAGTAAGAGGAATAGTTATGAATGCTGTAGATCATCCTCATGGGGGTGGTGAAGGAAGAGCTCCAATTGGCAGAAAAAAACCCCTGACCCCTTGGGGCTATAGCGCACTTGGAAGAAAAAGTCGGAAGAGAAATAAATATAGCGATGTTTCAATTCTTCGTCGACGTAAATAGGAATAGTTGTAAATCCATTTTTATTTTCTATCAATAAAAAGAAAGGTAATTAATTAACCATGGCACGTTCACTAAGAAAAAATACTTTTGTATCTAATGATTTGTTAAGTAAAATCGATAATCTAAACATGATTAAAGAGAAGAAGATAATAGTAACCTGGTCCCGTAGATCTGCCATTGTACCCGCAATGATTGGTCATACCATTGCTGTTCATAATGGAAAGGTACATTTACCCATTTTTATAACAAATGGTATGATAAACCACAAATTAGGAGAATTTGCACCTACTTCCATTTTCCAGGGACATGCGAAAAAGGATAAAAAATCGAAAAACGAAAAAAAAAAAAAATAAGAGAAAAGCAACAAAAATAAAAAAAAAAACACACACACAAAAAAAGAGAGAGAAAAACGATAAATAAAAAAGTCTCGTTGTAAATAGTATACATTAATTCATTATGGAGGATGAAGATGAAATTGATATTTAAAAATAGGGATTTAGATTTAAATTCAACTATAAGAATACGAGCTGTAGCTAAACATGTACGTATGTCTTCTAATAAAGCACGTAGAGTAGCCCATTTACTTCGTAATTCTACCTATATACAGGCACTTGCGATACTGACTTTCATGGATTATAGAGCATGTGAGCCTATATTCAAAGTACTTGTTTCTGCAGCCGAAAATGCATGTTCATTTATGGGTATACATAAGTGCTATTTAGCTGTCCTTGCGGCTGAAGTGAATGAAGGTCCTACTTTGAAAAGATTTCGACCTAGAGCTCGGGGTCGTGGTTATCCAATACAGAAATCCACTTGTCATATAAGTATTACATTATTTTACGATACATCATTGGATTTCTGTAATTCAACTCACGATTACATAACAGTACGATGAAACATTAAATAGAAACAAAATATCCAAATAGATGATCCATTTATGCCGCAAATATACTACTACTTAAAGTACTAAAAAAATATGTATGGGAAACAAAATAAATCCACTTGGTTTTAGACTTGGTTTTACTCAAAACCATTATTCCCTTTGGTTTGAAGAAAGGGATTATTCCGAAGATCTACGAGAAGATGAGAGAATATATAATTGCATTGAAAATTATGTAAAACATATCAAAAGTTCTATCAATTCTAGTTATGGAGGAATTACACGTATAGAGATTCTGAAACAGACCGAATTGATTTCGGTAAATATATATATTGCATTTGTCGATTTGTTTATCGAAAAAAAAGCGCCAAGAAAAAAAGAAAAAATGAAGGAATTAAGAAAGGAAGTACAAAAAATGCTTGTACAAAGTATGCTTAATTCTGTAAACAGAGAACTTGTCATTTCTATAGAAAAAGTGGATACACCTTATAGAGAACCCAAAGTTCTTGCGGAATATATTGCTCTACAACTAAAGGAGAGAGTTGAAATAAGAAAAATAATGAAAAAAGCTATTCAACTAGCTGAAAAGGCAGATGTAGAAGGTGTTAAAATAAAAATTAAAGGGCGTCTTAACGGAATTGAGAGAGCCCGGAAAGAATCGGCTATGAAAGGTAGAGTGCCCCTACAGACCCTTCGAGCTAAAATTGATTATTGTTATTATGCGGTTCAAACCGTCTATGGAGTATTAGGGATAAAAATTTGGATCTTTGTTTAAGATGAGCAATATCTTTCTATAATCTAACCAATCATAAATCTTAAATTCTATAAGATCAAATAAAAATTATTAAACATCTTGGAGCAGTGCTATGCTTAGTGTGCGACTCGTTGAGATCAAGCTTTTGCTTCTTTTCTAAAATTAATGATAGGGAACTAAAAATAAAAACAAATTGGTCTCTAGTATATTTGACTAAGATCCAATAAGCTAGTTATTTCAATATAGATAGTTCTATCAAAGAAACGAAAGACCTTTTTTTCCATGACACGAAGAGACAAACCTATATCTCTCGTAAAGAGAAAAAGAGTCTTTGGTAATGCAAGAAAAGAAAAAGGGAAGGAGAAAAAAAGAAAATGAAATCTTCTTCCTTACAGTATTGTATGGTTCATAAATCACCCTCAAAGAGCAGTGTGATAAAGCATAAGAATTATCCTGATTATTTCTATTCAGTTTATTAAAAAGAGCTTCGGATCAATGGAAACTAAGAAAATTGATTCTTATAATAAATATAAATAAGAACTCCATTGCAGAGGGTATACCTAAGCAGCCATTTAAAAGCTATGGGAACGATGGAACCTGTGACTGCATAAGATCATATAGAAATCTTAATCATTCATTGGATAGGATGGCGAAATAAACCAATAAAGAATAAATTTCATTGGAGTCCAAAAGTAAACCCCAAATAACTTAGAGTTAATATTCGCCTGTAAGATACTTATTGGACATATAGAGGTATTTGTATCCTCATATTATATGAATAACTAATATGTGTAATGAGTCAATACTGATTGATTTCTAGGACCTCACTATTTATGATCCCATAGATTCTTCACAAGGAGCCGGATGAGAAGAAACTTTCATATCCGGTTCTGAAATAGAGATGGAATTCAAATAGTATTATATTATACAACCATCGACTAGAACCCAAAAAGAACGAAATTTCGTCACCAACATAGGGGAAGAATCAAGGGAATATCTTCTCGGGGTAATCGCATTTGTTTTGGTAGATTTGCTCTTCAGGCATTGGAACCTGTTTGGATCACATCTGGGCAGATAGAAGCAGGACGACGAGCAATTACTCGTTATGCCCGTCGCGGCGTAAAAATATGGATACGTATATTTCCTGACAAACCTATTAGAACGAGACCTGCAGAAATACGTATGGGTTCGGGGAAAGCCAAGGGATCTCCGGAATATTGGGTATCCGTCGTCAAACCAGGTCGAATACTTTATGAAATAAGTGGAGTATCAGAGACTATAGCGAGAGCAGCTTTTCAAATCGTTGCATATAAAATGCCTATACATACTAAATTTATTACTAGTTCGCGTAAATAATGCCGAACCAAAGAGATATTTCTGGCAGAAAAAGATCATTTATTTGATAAGAAATACCTTTTTTTCTGCCGAGGTAACAATTGGAGGAAAAATGATTCAGTCCCAAACTTACTTGAATGTAGCAGACAACAGTGGAGCCCGAAAATTAATGTGCATTCGAGTGCTAGGAGCAGGTAATCGTAACACCGCTAATATTGGCGATATTATCATCGCTGTAATTAAAGAAGCAGCACCTAATATGCCTCTGCAAGAATCAGAAATAGTTAGAGCCGTAGTTATACGTACGTGTAAAGAACTTAAACGTAGCGATGGAATGATAATACGATCTGATGACAATGCAGCAGTTGTCATTGATCAGAAAGGAAATCCAAGAGGAACTCGAGTTTTTGGTTCAGTTACTGAAGAATTGAGAGAATTGAATTTCACCAAAATAATCTCATTGGCTCCTGAAGTACTATAAATACTGATAAATTATGTAAAAGTAATGTCAGGCATATTCCTAAAAAAAGATAAACATGCCTTTATATTTAGTAAATTATTAAGAATTAGTTCGTCATGGGTAACGATACTATTGCTAATCTAATGACTTATATTAGAAATGCTGACATGGTAAAAAAAAAAACAGTTCGAGTGGCGGCTACTATTATTACCGAGAACATCACAAGGATTCTTCTACGAGAAGGCTTTATAGAGGATGTTAGGAAACATAGAGAAGGTCAAAAATATTTTTTTGTTTTAACTTCAAAATCTAGGGGAAGGACGCAAAAGAGATATATAACCGCTTCAAAGCGTATTAGCAAACCTGGTCTGAGAATCTATTCTCATTATCGAGAAATCCCTAAAGTTTTAGGTGGAATGGGGATTGCAATCCTCTCTACTTCGCAAGGAATAATGACTGATCGAGAAGCTCGACAAAAAAAAATAGGAGGAGAATTATTATGTATTTTTTGGTAACTCCAAAACAAAAAGTAAATGCCTAAATTGCATTTTTGCCTACAATATTGCAATGCTATAAAAAAGAAGTAATTTACTATTATCAAAAGAAAAATTATTGATCATAATTGAATTGAGTGTTCATTGTCAGAAATTTAGCTGACAAAAAAAAGAATTCAATTATACTCAATGAATATTATTAAGTTAGTAATAGCTGATAAAAAAAAGATATTAACGAAAAAAAAAAAATGAAACGTCTTTTATTTAATTAAATGATTCTTCTCTTTTAGAAATCTAATGTCATAGTTAGGTAATAACAAAGTTAATAATATTATAATTTAGTTAAAAGCTAGTAAAAATGAGTACCAAAAAGAATTTTGTCACTATTGATGGCGTAGTTACCATAGCATATCCTAATGCTATGTTTTTAGTCCATCTAGATAATGATATAGATGTTTTAACGGTTATATCGGGTAAAATGAGATGTCGAACAATACGAGTAATACCGGGAGATAGAGTAAGAGTTGAATTACCTGTTTATGATTTAAGCAAAGGACGTATAATATATAGACATCCCGTCAAACGAAAGGATGATGCTACCGATGAGGCCCATTAACAAAAGATTTTAGTATTAAAAAAAGGACCACAAATATGAAAATACGTGCTTCTGTTCGCAAACTTTGCGAAAAGTGCCGCCTAATTCGTAGACGGAAACGCCTTGTTGTAATTTGTTACAATCCGAGGCATAAACAAAAACAGGGATAATTCCCATTATAAGAAATTATAAAAAAAAGAAAGAAATTTCGGCGTCATATTCATATTATTAGATTATAATCTATTTTATAATATTTTTTTTTTTTACTTCAAAATATCAAAATTGATCAGAAATTATAACAAGAAAAGATTTGTGTTGTGTCAAAAAATACGAAAAAATTTGTGTCAAAAAATACAAGAAAATATGTGCCACGTAGAGCTACAAGAAGATTTTTGCCACGTAAAACTAAACATCGAATACTGAAAGGAGTTATTTGTGTTCGAACAAGTTTTCGCAATACCATTGTTACTGTTACAGATACACAAGGGCAAGCGGTTTCTTGGTCTTCTGCCGGTTCTTGCGGATTCAAAGGTACAAAAAGACGTTCACCATTTGCTGCTCAGATTGCAACAGAAAATGTTATTCATACCTTAGTAAATCAAGGTCTTCTGAAAGAAGCAGAAGTTATGCTACGTGGCAATGGTCCGGGGAAAGAACCAGCACTGCGAGCTATTTATCAAAGTCGTATAAAAATAAAGAATATTTATGAGGTAACTTCTGTGCCACATAACGGATGTAGACCTCCCAAAAGGAGACGTGTGTAAAAATTGAATAAATTGAAAGAGAAAGAAATGATTAAATCATTTATTAAAAATAATATTATGAATCAGAATGAAATATCAGTCTCAATAAAGATACCAGAATTGAAGTGCGTCGAATCCAGAACAGAGAGTAAGCGTTTTAATTATGGTCGTTTCACTTTATCTCCGCTTCGCAAAGGTCAAGCTAATACAATAGGCAGTGCAATAAGAAGAGTTCTACTCGGAGAAGTAGAAGGAACATGTATCACACGTGCTAAATTTCACAATATATCAAACGAATATTCCGCGATAATAGGTATTGAGGAATCAATACATGAAATTTTGATGAATCTAAAAGAAATTGTACTTCGAAGTGATGCGTACGGAATTCGAGAAGGATCTATCCATGTTGTCGGACCAAAAAAAGTAACCGCTGAAGATATCATACTACCACCTTCTGTGAGAATAATTGATACTACACAACATATAGCTAACATAAACAAATCAATTACCTTAGATATATCATTACAAATTGAAAAAGGCCGCGGATATATTATTAAAAATCCAAATAATTCCAATTATAAGGATGAATTTTTTCCTATAGATGCTGTCTTTGTCCCTGTTCAAAATGTAAATTACAGTATTCACTCCTATTGGAGCGAAAATGAGACACAAGAAATTCTATTTCTTGAAATATGGACGAATGGAGGATTAGCTCCTAAAGAAGCACTTGATGAAGCTTCTCGTAATTTAATTGACTTTTTCCTTCCCTTTCTAAATGCAAAGGAAGAGAACAGCGATGGAACAAACAGTCTAAACGACAATATTACTCCTTCCTTACCTATTTCGCATACATCGACTGATACGAAGAGAATAGTTTTCAATCAAATGTATATTGACCAATTAAACTTCTCTACTAGGATATATAATTGTCTCAAAAAGGCAAATATAAATACAGTATCAGACCTTTTGAATTACAGTGGAGAAGATTTAATGAAAATAAAACATCTTGGGAAACAATCTGTCAAAGAAATATTGGAATTGATACGAAATATTGGAATTGATTCACCGGGGAATCCGGTTTAGACTTATAATATTTATATTTTTTCTCCCCATTCATGACCCCTTTTTCTAAGTTCTTCTAGAAAGTAAATATGAAAAGAATTTTTGACCATTTTGTAATTATAATAATAGTAGTAATAATATTAGAAATGAAAGCATTTTAAAAAACATATATCTAGGGAGAGACCATTTATCTTAAAGCAACTACTCCCTAGATATATAAATAAAAGATTTCCCTCCTCCCCTATATTAAGATATTATAATTTCTATCAAATTGGAAAAGACCTAGAGTTAAAGATTCATCGATAGGTAAGGTTGCTCCAATACCTAACCAAAGAGCTACTGCGGTACCGATTAAGAATACTGTTGTAGCTACTGGACGACGAAATGGATTTTGGAATTGATTCACATTCTCCAAGAAAGGAATTGTCAATAGTCCTGCAGGTACTGAAGCCATTAAAAGGACACCTAATAATTTATTAGGTACTGTACGAAGTATTTGAAATACGGGGAAAAAATACCATTCGGGTAATATTTCCAAAGGAGTTGCAAATGGATTTGCCGGTTCACCAATCATTGATGGTTCTAGAACTGCTAAACCTACGGTACATGCAATAGTACCAAAAATAACTACTGGAAAAATATATAAGAGATCATTGGGCCAAGCGGGCTCGCCATAATAATTATGTCCCATGCCTTTAGCTAATTTAGCCCTTAATACAGGATCATTCAAGTCAGGTTTCTTTGTTATTGGGATAAGTAGATTTTTATGAATGAATCTATCCCCCGAAAGAACCGGACATGCCAATTTTGATCATCCGGCTCGAACAATAGTTGAAATAAAAATGATGAACGACGTATCGTTAGAATCAGTATAACTAAGAAGATCTATGGAAAATTCATAATTTTCTTTTTTCGTATGCTCAGTATCCAAGTAAGCTCACAAATTTGATCATGATCAATATGCCTTTTGGATCATCTTATTCCTTGTAATCTGTGTTTATCTAGACCCTCACAATGTATTTTGCATACAAGGTATTGACTTGTTACTGATCTGGCCTTTTTCCTTCTTTAGATCCCTTCCTTTACTCCGATAATTTACCGTATTGAAACGCAAGGGAAATGCATGCATTTTCATACTATGAAAAGGAAAGGATAAATTGAAGTAATAAATTTTAGTTCTGAAATGTTATTACTATTACCTGGATCTCACGGAGCCTAATTCGGATTCGATCATAGAAATAATTCTCTTATAACACAACAAAGTGTTTGCCTTTTGCCCAGGTTCTAAACCTCTTATTTTTGGAAAGAAAATTGGGACAGAGACACATTTCGATCTGAATCTTTATATGGCAGATCCTATAAATTGATCTGCACGGCCTAACTAATAGTTCAAGTCACACACTCCCATAATCCATTTTCTCCATTTGAGATCAGTATCTACTTCAATTCTTTGTATTAAATATACTTAATAATACTTAATAATTGAAAGGAGAAATCCGAGAAACATGTTTTTCGCGGCAATGATCTATTAGAAAAATAATAGGTTTTCAATACTGATTCAAAATGTATATTTCCTTTTTATAAAGGACCTGAAATACCTTGTTTGCGGATCATTAGAAAATGCATTAACATAAATACAGCAGTAAGAAGGGGTAATATGAAAGTGTGTAAACTATAAAAACGGGTTAAGGTCGATTGGCCCACACTAGCACTTCCGCGTAATAACTCTACCAAAGGAGTTCCTATTAACGGAATGGCCTCAGGCACACCGGTCACAATTTTGACTGCCCAATAACCAATTTGATCCCAGGGCAAAGAATAACCGGTTACACCGAAAGATACGGTTAATACGGCTAGAATTACACCCGTAACCCAAGTTAATTCGCGAGGTTTTTTGAATCCACCTGTTAAATAAACGCGAAATACATGTAAAATCATCATTAAAACCATCATACTTGCCGACCATCGATGGACCGATCGGATTAGCCAGCCGAAGTTCACTTCAGTCATTATGTATTGAATAGAGGCAAAAGCTTCTAGAACGGTGGGACGATAGTAAAAAGTCATAGCAAAACCGGTAGCTACTTGTACCAAAAAAGAAGTCAGTGTGATTCCCCCTAGACAATAAAATATATTCACATGAGGAGGAACATATTTACTAGTGATATCATCCGCAATCGCCTGAATCTCAAGACGCTCTTCGAACCAATCGTATACTTTATTGAGATAGGTAAACTCAAGTCCCCCCTCTGAAAACCGTATATGAAAATTTCTTTTCATACGGCTTAAACAAGAACACTCAAATAAAATACTTTTTTGAACAAAGTACATGGTTTGTAAAAAAAAAATAAAAAATATTTGATAGATATTTCATTTCTTTGTATGAAGGAAGAGGATTCAGAATAATCCATGATTTCCTTCAATAACAAGGAAAAAAAAATTTCATAGTGATTAATGCTCAAATTTCAAGTTGGCTCATTCTTATGCGAAATAAATCGCTATAGGCCTTTTGAACGATCTTTTATCCTATTCGTGATATAATATAAATCACTTAGAGAACAACTAGTATAGACGATCCATAGGAATTATCTTGTCGAGATCTCAACTCAATAGATGAATAAATCTAAACCCCAGATTTTCATTTCACCCCGATGATTTTTCAAATTACTCAAAAGGTTTTATGGGTTATAACCTTTGCATTTCATTGTTACTTACTAGACTAACTAATCAAAATGGAATACTATCTGATTCTTTGGTGAGCATCAGTATAAAGAAGAAGATAGATCTTTCAAATTATTGAGAAGCTTGGTCACGAGGTCTTAAAAACAGACATAAACCATAGTTCAGATTTTATTGAATTATATACCTCGTGCTCCGGATATTAATTATTAGAGCAATATCTAACGAGGTAGGAGAACCGTCTTTATTTTATAAAGACAACAGACCCGTTTTCTGTACTAGAATAGAGATCAATTTATAACAAGTCGCACACCCATAATTCCAAAAATCCTTAAATTAAAAGAAATTACACGATCAAACTACCAGAACGTCATAACCTAAAAATAGAAGCTATTTAACATTCTTCTTTTCTTTAGTTCTTTTTTTTTTTTTTTTGAACTCGGGATCCGGGTAGATTTTATAGTTTTTCTAGACCCAACTAACTGGAATTCCGTCTAATAAAATGGAAGAATTATAAATCTCCAATATAATAGATAAGAATATTGCGAATAGAGCCATTGCAATGCCCATAAAAGGAGTAGTTCCCCATCCGGGAGCAACTTTACCAGATTCTGTATTAAGTGGTTTTAAATAATTTCCTACAGTAGTTTGTAATGGTCCGGTTCTGGAAGTATCATCAATGGTCTGTGTAGCCATAAAAAAAGAGTATTGGTTGAGATTTGATTAACTTTGTATACTATTATGTACATATACATACATAGGATTACCTACCAATGGAAACTGCAACCTTAGTCGCTATCTCCATATCTTGTTTACTTGTTAGCTTTACCGGTTATGCCCTATACACCGCCTTTGGACAACCTTCTGAACAACTTCGAGATCCTTTTGAAGAGCACGAGGACTAGTTGAAAAAGAAAAAAAAGACCTTCCCGATCGGGAAGATCTTTTTTTTCTTTTTATAAGTAAAAGTAAGAAAAAGGATTAGAAAAATAGGAAATTATTTTCCCCCTTTATCGGGAACTTTGGGGGGTTCCCGGAAGAAAATAGCGAAAAAAATGATCCCTAAGGTCGATACCAAAAGGAATGTATAAACCAATGCTTCCATAAATTCGATCGTAGTTTATAATTAATAGAGATAGCTTTCGTACTAATTACAACATTTTGAAAAAGGTGAAATCAAAAGCAAAAGATTTTCCTGAGATGCAAATTCTCAATATTGCATTAACAAGCAGAGCAATACCATATTATACCACTTGTCTTTTAGTAGTTGGATCTCCCAATTTTTGGAATGCCCCAAATTCTACTTGAGCATCCAAATCCGGATCAATACCGGCAAAAACATCTCTGAATAGAGTTCTAGCACCATGCCAAATATGTCCAAAAAAGAAAAGAAGGGCAAATGTAGCATGCCCAAAAGTAAACCAACCCCTTGGACTACTCCGAAAAACACCATCCGATTTCAAAGTAGCACGATCTAATTCAAAAATTTCACCTAATTGTGCACGTCTAGCATATTTTTTGACTATAGCAGGATCACCAAAACTAACTCCATCAAGTTCACCACCATAGAATTCAACAGTTACACCTACTTGTTCAACACTATATTTGGATTCTGCTCTCCTAAAAGGGACATCGGCTTTCACAATTCCTTCTTCATCTACTAGAACGACTGGAAATGTTTCGAAAAAGGTAGGCATACGACGTACAAAAAGCTCATGTCCCTTTTTATCTTTGAAAATAGGGTGTCCTAACCAACCAACAGCAATTCCATCTCCATTGTCCATTGCACCCGCCCTGAATAACCCCCCTTTAGCTGGATTATTCCCAATGTAATCATAAAAAGCAAGTTTTTCAGGAATTTTTGACCAAGCTTCCGATAGACTTAGATTTTCAGCCAGACCGGCACGAACCCGTCGATCTATTTCTTGTTGGAAGTATCCCTGATCCCACTGGTAACGAGTAGGACCAAATAATTCGATCGGAGTGGTTGCGGAACCATACCACATTGTTCCGGCCACAATGAAAGCTGCAAAAAACACAGCAGCAATACTACTGGAGAGGACAGTTTCAATATTCCCCATACGTAATCCTTTGTATAAACGTTGGGGAGGACGAACACTGAGATGGAATAGACCTGCTAATATACCCAATATACCTGCTGCAATATGATGAGAAGCTATTCCTCCCGGAACAAAAGGATCAAAACCTTCAGCTCCCCATGCCGGATTTACAGGTTGTATTTTCCCAGTTAGTCCATAAGGATCAGACACCCATATTCCAGGGCCATACAAACCCGTTACATGAAATGCTCCGAATCCGAAACAAGCTGCTCCTGAGAGGAATAAATGAATTCCAAAAATCTTAGGCAAATCTAAAGAAGGTTTTCCTGTACGGGAATCACAAAATACGTCTAGATCCCAATATACCCAATGCCAGATAGCTGCTAAAAAGCACAAGCCAGAAAACACAATATGTGCCCCGGCTACACCTTCATAACTCCAAATACCTGGATTAGATATAGTTTCTCCAGTTATACTCCATCCACCCCATGAATCCTTTATTCCTAAACGAGTCATAAAAGGTATAACGAACATACCTTGTCTCCACATTGGATCAAGAATAGGATCGGATGGATCGAAAACTGCTAATTCGTAAAGAGCCATAGAACCGGCCCATCCAGAAACTAGAGCTGTATGCATTATATGCACAGCGATTAACCGGCCAGGATCATTCAACACGACGGTATGGACACGATACCAAGGCAAACCCATGAAAATACCCCTTTATAAGAAAAAATACATACTATGTAACTTTCTCGCATTAGAGACAGATTATGCTATGAAATTAGACCTTTGTCTCAAAGGTGAACATCTATCTATTTAATAAAAGAGTTTTAAAAGATAGAATTGAGAAGCGGATCTATTTTATCATTTATAGCTACCAATATACAATGTGGTAATTGGTCCCATTTGTTTTATATCTTACAAAGTAAAGTAATAAATTACTTATACAAAAGTAGGTATTTTACGAAGAAAGACACATCCGCTTATTTGGTCCTATTACTCATTTGATCTTATAATCTATCTTTGTAATAGATAAAAAAAATACTTAATATACTTTTGATATGATAATCAACAGCTTCCCCTCTCTCTTAGTACCTTTGGTGGGCTTGTTTTTTCCAGCAGTTACAATGCTTTTTCTTTACTTTTATATTCAAAATGACGAAATTTTATGAATGAATATGATCCATCAATATAGATATGTGATATTTGAAACCTTTTTTCTTATTATAGATCTATTCATATATGATAAATAACAAAAATATATAATGTATATGGTATCATATGTATGAGACATATTAGATCCGTGTGTGAATTTCTTACTTCTACTTCAAGATATGCTTATATAATACATTTGAATAGAGATATTTATTCTTTTTGTGAAATGCTTATATGTATATGGCTAGTTTATGAATATAGCCAATTTATGAGAGTGACTTCTGGATGGGAGTCAAAATTTGTTCAATCCCTCAAATTAAATAGGACGTAATTTGTTATGAATCGTCGATCCAAATGGCTCTGGATAGAACCCATAAAAGGGTCTAGAAAAATAAGCAATTTTTTTTTTGCTTGTCTCCTGTTTTTGGGTTCACTAGGATTTTTTGTGGTCGGAATTTCAAGTTACCTTGGTAGGAACCTGATACCCTTATTGTCATCTCAGCAAATACTTTTTGTTCCACAAGGAATTGTGATGTGTTTTTATGGGATTGCAGGTCTGTTCATTAGCTCTTATTTGTGGTGCACTATTTTATGCAATGTGGGTAGTGGTTATAATAAGTTTGATGAAAAAGAAGGAGTTGTATGCCTTTTTCGCTGGGGATTTCCCGGAAGAAATCGTCGTATTTTCCTCCGATTTCTTATGAAGGATATTCAGGCGATCAAAATGGAAGTTCAAGAAGGTATATTTCCTCGTCGTGTTATTTATATGGAAATAAAGGGCCAACAAGACATCCCCTTAACTCGTACTGAAGAAAATTTGACCTTGCGCGAAATGGAACAAAAAGCTGCCGAATTAGCCCGTTTTTTGCGCGTATCCATTGAAGGATTTTGAAATGAGGGGGAAAGACCATATAGTCAGTTTATGTTCCACCAACACAAAATGTTACTTATGGAACCATAATATTTTTTGGCAGTTAGCAAAAACTCAACTCCATATTATTCTTTATCTATTAGAAAGGGACAAAAGATTTTAATAAACACGGATATAACATCTCAAAAGAATACAATGAAGTAAATGACTATAGTTTTTACACCTTTTTTTACATATGCGCTCGAATAAATAAATTTCCTATATGTATCAAAGAAAACAAAATTGGTATTATTAGACTGAAACTTTCATTTCTTTTATTTGCCAATTGAAGCGATTCTTCGGGTCAAGAATTAAAAATTAAATTAGTCCAGATACAAACGATTTTAAAGGATTTATCCTTTCTTTTTTACTCTACTTCTCACTCGGAACAAACCATCCCTCATCCGACCGAAAGATCTCTCGAGGTCGAATAATTATGCAAAAATTCTATGGATCTCATACCTCGTTCTATAATTCGTACTTTGTTCAGATTTTGGGCAGAGCTAACGAGCCAATCGAGTTCGTTAACGATTCACGAATTGGAAGTTGCCAAATATAAAGCATTAGCTTCTCTACAATATCTTACATGTTTAATAGTATTGCCTTGGGGAATTTCAATTTCATTACAGAACGGTTTAGAACCTTGGGTTACAAATTGGTGGAATACTGGTCAATCAAAAAAAATTTTTGATTATTTAAAAGAAGAAGACACTATAAAAAAGTTTGAAAAAATAGAGGAACTCTTCCTGTTAGAAATAATGATGGAAGATTCTTCGGAAACGCATTCGCAAGATATTCGTGTAGAAATGCAGAAAAAAATGATCCAATTAGTGAAAATATATAATCAAGATTGTATCCAAATCATCTCACATCTAATAGCAAATCTAATAGGTTTGGTTTTTTTAAGTGTTTGTCTCATTCTGGGTAAGAAGAAACTTGGCATTCTAAATTCTTGGATCCAAGAAGTCTTCTACAGCCTAAGCGATACAATGAAAGCCTTTTCTATTCTTTTAGCAACCGATCTATGTATTGGGTTTCACTCGCCCCATGGTTGGGAATTGATAATCGATTGGATCTTCGAAAATTATGGATTTGTCCATAACGAACGAATAATATCTGGTCTTGTTTCAACTTTTCCAGTCATCTTAGACACAATTTTCAAATATTGGATTTTCCGTCGTTTGAATCGTACATCTCCTTCACTTGTAGTAATTTATCACTCGATGAATGAATAACAAATGGTTTCTCACCCGGGCAATACTTCTTATTTTTTAGCTTTAGGTTTAATATAGTAGCAGAATTGCAAGCAGGTAACTATCATAGTTACCTACTACCATTTATTTTAAATAAAAGAATTGTAACAAAAAATTGAACCATGCAAAATAGAAAAACTTATGATGACTGGATGAAAAAGTTGATAGCTCAATCAATTTCCGCCTTAATATTGATAGATATAATGACTCGCACATCTATTGCAAATGCATATCCCATTTTTGCACAGCAAGGTTACGAAAATCCTCGAGAAGCAACTGGGCGTATTGTATGTGCCAATTGTCATTTGGCTAAAAAACCTGTGGAGATTGAAGTTCCACAGTCCGTGCTTCCTGATACCGTTTTTGAAGCAGTTGTAAAAATACCTTATGATAAGCAAATAAAACAAGTTCTTGCTAATGGCAAGAAAGGAACTTTAAATGTAGGAGCTGTTCTTATTTTACCCGAAGGTTTCGAATTAGCTCCTCCGGATCGTATTTCTCCTGAGATTAAGGAAAAAATAGGTGATCTTTATTTTCAGAACTATCGTCCCAATCAAAAAAATATTCTAATAATAGGTCCTATTCCTGGTCAAAAATATGGTGAAATTGTGTTTCCCATCCTTTCACCAAATCCCGCTACTAATAAAACAGCTCACTTCCTGAAATATCCCATATATGTAGGTGGTAATAGAGGAAGAGGACAAATTTATCCCGATGGGAGCAAAAGCAACAATACAGTGTACAACGCTTCAGCAACCGGTAAAATAAGTAAAATTGCACGTAAAGAAAAAGGTGGATATCAAATAACTATTGATAATCCATCAGACGGTCGACAAGTGGTAGACTTTGTACCTCCGGGACCGGAACTTCTTGTTTCAGAAGGCGAATTAATCAAGGCGGATCAGTCGTTAACGAATAACCCTAATGTAGGTGGATTTGGTCAGGAAAATGCAGAAATAGTACTTCAAGATCCTTTACGTGTTCAAGGTCTTTTATTATTCTTAGCATCTGTCGTTTTAGCACAGATATTTCTGGTTCTTAAAAAGAAACAATTTGAGAAAGTTCAATTGGTCGAAATGAATTTTTAGGCGCATAAAAGATTTGAATCTCTATCTTATGAATGATTAACGCAATTAATGTATAATAAATAAAAATGGCAACAATAAAGTAATACTTCTCCAGAATCCTTCGTTTTCCCCTTCCCTCTGTTCGAATATATTGTGAAGGATGAGGAGATATTCAATAAATATTTGCCTATTTTAATAATGAGTTATTCCGGAACAAACTTGGAGTTTTGGAGTTAATTCCCTAGTTATGCGCGATATTCAATATTAATCAATATTCATATACATGTTATCTTTTCTCACCTTCATTTATCATATTCAAAACAAATAAACAAATAGAAGAAAGGAGAGAATTTAGTAATCTTGGCTTGCTATTTTCGCTTATTTATATAACTTATAAAAAAAACATAACAAGTAAAGATAAAATCTTACCCTTCTTTGTGTTCAAAGAAAGGTAAGATCTTATCTTTATTTTTTAAGTTTTCATTTTTCTATATCTTTTTTATCTCTTTTCAGAGTTTTGCTTAAATTTTTATAGTATTCCTTACATTGTCTATCTCTTATCATAATAGAAGACAGTTTTTTCGCTACAAGGAGGAACCTAAGCCGGAGTAAGAACCGTAAAAAAAAAAACCTATTAAAACAATAACGAGAATACCAGCTAAAATACCTATCAACCAAAGAGGGATCCTTCCGCCCATTTTTCTTATTTCCTTTCACATTTAAAAAAAGTATTCATGAGGCATGCATAAATAATAATACATAGAAATATTAGATCTCACCAAATTCAATTGGGTAAGAAAAAATATTATTACTGTTCCTAATTGAAAAAGTAATTAGAGAATAGAACAGCAAGTACAAAAATAAGTAACAACCCCCAATAGAGGCTAGTACGATTCAATTCAACATTTTGTTCATTTGGGTTTGATTGTGTCATAAATAGCTCCGTGATTTAGTTTATAATAAAGTTTATCGCTGTATGAACTGCATTGCTGATATTGATCCCAAGAAAAAAACCGTAGGTACAGCTAGCCCGTGAACGGCCAACCATCTAACTGTAAAAATTGGATAGCTTCTATCTATAGTCATTAATACCTCCTAAAAAGATCGAGATCTAGTAAATTCATCGAGTTGCTCTAATGAATCGAAACGGCCAGTTACTAATGGAACCTCTTGTCGGCTTTCTGTGAAATACTCATTTGGCCGAGGACTCCCGAATACATCATAAGCTAAACCCGTACTGACAAATAACCAACCCGCAATGAATAGAGAAGGTATAGTAATGCTATGGATAACCCAGTATCGAATACTAGTAATAATGTCAGCAAAAGCGCGTTCTCCCGTATTCCCAGACATGCTAAGCTCCCTATATTATTCTAAAATCAAGGGTAAATTGATCCCATGAAAGAAAGAGATCAGGAAATGGAAAACTACTGATATTTTCTACAATCCTTGCTTGATTGTCAATATGATACCAAGGGTATATTTGAAGTATACTAAGTATAGCTAGCCTGCTTCTAACATAGCAATATAATTTTACTTAATATAGAAAAGGAGTAGGATCATTAATTAAATTACTACACAATTGGTATTTATTTTATTTATAGGTGGGGGATTTCATTTTTACTTTTTTTATAACAGAATATCTTTTTATTGTATATTCCCTCTATGTTTGTTGATAACATCATTATCAGATATTCAATGCTAACTTTGTATCTATTTATTTAAACTATTTTTTCTACTCCTAAAGAATAAATTGAGGTAATTGCCTGACAAAAATACGTATCAATCATTGTTTTTTTTATTGATTTCTTCCATGCTTACTATAATTAGTTATTTTGGTTTTTTATTAGTTTTGCTTATTTTCACCTCAGTCTTATTCATTGGGTTAAGCAGTATAGAACTTATTTGAAATAGAAAATAACCTCAATAGGAATTGAGATTCCAAGTCAATTTGAGGTACTATGTAGATTAGCTATTAATCCTTACCTATTCTTAAAAAAAAAAATATATGATTGAAGTTTTGTTATCCGGAATTGTGTTAGGTCTAATTCCTATAACTTTGGCTGGATTATTTGTAACTGCATATTTACAGTACCGACGCGGCGATAAATTGGATATTTGATTTAGGACCATATTATGAACGGGTCTCCTACTGATTCTGAGGGATCAGATTCCATTAGCTTTTTCAGTCTAAGTGACAAGAAGATCGATCAGAAAAAAGAAAAAAAAACAGGATCACGCTCTGTAGGATTTGAACCTACGACATCAGGTTTTGGAGACCTGCGTTCTACCAAACTGAACTAAGAGCGCTTTTTCGTTCTTTTTTTTTCTTGAAAGAAAAGATTATTTCGATGTTTCATTGAATTAAATAACTATCACTCGATTTTTTACTTTTTTTATGGAAGATTTAGGATTAAAAAAAGGGTAGGGATGACAGGATTTGAACCTGCGACATTTTGTACCCAAAACAAACGCGCTACCAAGCTGCGCTACATCCCTTTTAATCGTGAGTATTTTTTATTCAATATTTTATATTAAAAAAATTGAATTTTGTTTTCCACATTTATCTACCTTCGCACGTGAATAGACTGTATATACGGAACATAGAATTTAGAAGATGTCTATTTATTGACAGTACTTGATTGCTTACTATTACATAGTTATTACTATCATATTGTAAAAAAAAAAAGGAATTTGTGCCAAATACAAATATCTGTTTGCAGATAGTCGTAAACTACGGGTGTAGTTGACCATATGATATATCTATCATTCTTGAGAAGGAGAACTTACGAACAATGCAAGATATAAAAACATATCTTTCCACAGCGCCTGTGTTAGCTACTTTATGCTTGGTATTTTTATCCAGTTTATTAATTGAGATAAATCGTTTTTTCCCAGATGCTCTGACTTTTCCCTTTTTTTGACTTTCATTTTTTTTTGCTTTCCTGCGAACCCAAAATAAAAAATGATGTTAGATTCATTTCCTTTTCTTCTTGGATAAATAAAATTTTAGAAGGGGAGGGTGAAGTTAGGATTAAGATAAAAGTAAAAATATAGATCCAAAAGTTCCTCAAATAGTAAACTACTTGAAAATCTTAATTAAAGATTTTATTACTTAATTCATTCTCGTAATAAAATCTTTAATCATTTTTAAGACAACTTCTATCCCTTTCTCTTTCTTCTCTTTTTTTTCCAAATTGAAAAGAAAAGAAGTAGATACAATACCAAAAGTAAGTTATATGGCCAAGGGTGGAAATGTAAGAATAACGATTACTTTAGAATGTACTAGTTGTACCCAAGACAGTGTTGAAAAAAAATCAACGGGTATTTCCAGATATACAACTCGAAAAAATCGCCGCAATACTCCTCATCGATTGGAATTAAATAAATTTTGTCCTTCTTGTTACAAGCATACCATTCATGGAGAAATAAAAAAATAGATTGAATCTCACATTTCTGCCCAGAAATATATATTGAAGATATTTATTTCTTTATCTTTGTATATATATTAAATATGTCACTGTCAATATTTCTTTTCGAAATATTTTGAAACAAAATAAATAGTATTTGAAAGGTTCATAAAACAAACTATGAATAAAATGAAGCCATCTTTTCGGAATACATATAAACCATATTTTCAAAATAGATCTAATAAGTTTAGAAATAGATCTAAATTGAGAAGTAGATCTAAATTGAGAAGTAGATCTAAGTTTAGAAATAGATCTAAGTCATCTTTTCGAAATGCATCTAAGCGATTTTCTCCAAATCAGCATTCTTTTCGAAAACGTTTATCGCCAATTCAGCCTGGAGAGCAAATGGATTATAAAAATATTAGCTTAATTAGTCGATTTATTAGTGAGCAAGGAAAAATACTATCTCGTCGAAGGAATCGATTAACGTTGAAAAAACAACGCTTAATAGCTAGAGCTATTAAACAAGCTCGTATTCTATCTTTGATACCCTTTCTTTCTTTCAATTCAAAAGTAATTAGAGCTTAAGACTCCTCCATTTAATTTGAGCTGGGATATCTAACAAAGATAGTGCAGATTTTTTCCTATTTCTATAAATAAAATGAATAATTTCATTATCCAAGTCATTCCGAATTCATTTTCGTACTGTCTTTAGTTTCCCGGAGAATTTCCCCGGGAGATTGGGTGTTACTATTTCATAATACAGGAATATTTTTTACCATCATAGAGAAGCAATTATTATTTAATACAGCTATTTGTGCAAGTGTTCTACGATTTGTAAGCAACTGCCTTTTGTATAAAAATTGTATAAATTTATTATAGGAGAATCCATTAGCACGGGATGCTGCATTAATCCGAGTAATCCACAAACGACGAAAATCTCTCTTCCGCTTAATTCTATCTCGGTGAGCGGAAACTAAAGCTCTCATTTTCTGCTGGTTAGCAGTCCTAAAAAGTTTTGAATGGGCTCCCCGAGAGCCTGATACAAATGCAAGAATCTTTTTTCGACGTTTTTTTGCGATATGCCCACGTTTAACTCTGGTCATTGAAGTTGATTCTTCATAGATGACTAATCTCTTTTTTGATCAATCATTTTTCTTTTAAGTAATATAAAACTGATTTTTCTAATGTATAAAATATACGACTCCAATGGCTTTTGCTACTCTAACCTTCCCAACCATAATTCCTTTCAGTTAGGCACCTTCCAAGTAGGCAGGGGATTGGACCTTGCATTTAAGTAATCAAAATAATAAATATACATATATATTATTATTCTTTTATTTTTCTCTTATGGATTTCTTCGTTTCTATGGTTATTTCTCTAACGGTAAGGTCCTCTCTATACGCCGGAGCCCTAAGATATGAGATGAGTATTTGGTAACTTGTATATTTTACCATCTCTAGCTCTACTCTTCCCCCCCGAATTATAAAGACTCTAAAGATTTATAGATACAGTAACGACATCTATTTGTGAGAGTTCGCAAGATAGCTGACCTTTTGTCCGTTCTCGCAGCAATATAAACATAATCTTTATGTTTTTTTAAATTACTTTTTTTCCTCGCTCAATGGATTGATGACCATTCGCTACCAATGAGGAAGTGCTTTTCATCCTACGTAAAGGTGATTGGATTTGCATCAATTTAAACCATAAATTTCATTTTCCCCGGTACAAGGAAACTGATAGATCTGTACTTTTTCACAGAAGAAAACTATTGTTCAATTTCCTGGTCCGTTTCAGCTTCTGATCCAAACGAGTCGCACATACACCCTAGCGCATACTCCCTTCCGTTGAGGACATCCTCGAAGAGCAGGAGATTTTTTTCTTTTTCTTATCGGCTGTCTCGCATTTCTAATAAGTTGTTGAATAGTCGGCACTTTAATTCTATTTAGCGTTACCGGTTTAGACTATATCTAAACCATTATTATTTCCGTATTGGATTCATACATACGTTTAATAAGAAATTTATTAAGCAATAATGATTTCTTATGACATTAAGTTTTTTCTTATGTAGAATCGTACAGGTTATATGTTACCATTAGAAACAACGAATAGAGTCGTCATATAAAATATTATGGCCTATCTTTCAAACAAACTCAAAATTGCTTTCTTATGACATTAAGTTTTTTCTTATGTAGAATCGTACAGGTTATATGTTACCATTAGAAACAACGAATAGAGTCGTCATATAAAATATTATGGCCTGTCTTTCAAACAAACTCAAAATTATTCTTCTGTTGCAATCTAAGCAGCAAATGATGAACGTCTTTTTCTTTTTCTTAAATTAAAATGCGCAAGCACCAGAAAAAGACCCATAAATATTTCTTTTTTCTTTCAAAATAAAAAGAAAAAAATGAGAAAAGTGACTCAAGATATCAATAACGAGATTCTTTAAAAGAGCTTTTTCGGTGAGAAGAATGGGATGATAACAACGGGACCAATCCCGGACCTACCGACAGAACTCATAATGGAAAAAAAAACCAAGGGTTTTTATTCTTCTCTTACTATGCTGTCCAATCCCAAAAAAAGAATATGAGATTGGACAGCTTTTTTTTCGCTTTAATAATAAAAAAGAGATTTATACAATATATTTGTCTATTTGTATTTAATAAATAGACAAATAAATAATGAAGAATATGTAAAGATTTTTCTATTTAATAATAGAGAGTACACAAAAAAAAATCATGAAGGATTATTATAACATCCAATTTGTCCTGGAAATAGAATTTGTATAATACCTATACAGCTTCTTATTTATTGGGAAGAAGAAGATGATATGTAGCTTTTTTGATGTATGTAAATATAGTAAGTAAGTAAGTAAGTAAGTAAGTAAGTATGTAAGTAAGTAAGTATGTAATGAGCTTGAGTTTAACGAACATTCCAAAAGTTCCATATCTGGGGGACGGGAAAGGAGAAGAAGGAGAAGACTACCAAAACGAAGAAGACTACCAAAACGAAGAAGAATACCAAAACGAAGAAGAATACCAAAACGAAGAAGAATACCAAAACGAAGAAGAATACCAAAACGAAGAAGAATACCAAAACGAAGAAAACCCAAACCCAGAAGAAGAAAACCCAAACCCAGAAGAAAAAAAACCAGAAGAAGAAAACCTCCAAGAAGAGGAAATGTGGGTGGAATTATATTACAGACTCTTTTTTGGAAGATACCTTTTTTTAGGTAGAGCGCTAGAAAAACAACCTGCTGACCAAATAATGAAATGCATGATTTATTTAAATCAAGAAGATCAAACAAAAGACTTCATGTTTTTTATTTCCTGTCGAGGTGGAGGAATGCTACAGGGAGTAGCTGTTTATGATGTTATGCAATTCGTAACAGGGGATGTATCTACAGCAGGCTTCGGGTTAAATGCTTCAATGGGAGCTTTCCTTCTACACGGGGGGGCGTTTACTAAACGAGTATTAAGCGAAAACGGTCGTATGATGATTCATCAACCTCATATGTCTCCTTATGATCGTCGTCGCCACGACGAATCCGGCTCCGATGCAGAGTTTATGAACCTATTGCGGACTTATATTTTGGAAACTTATATAAGAAGGACAAGGCAAGAACCCGAACTAATTGAAAGTCTCTTAGAAAGAGATATTTTTCTGGAACCAGGGGACGCAAAAGGTGTTTGTCTTATCGATGAAATAGGCGTAGAAGGAATGTCTTTTCCAAATCTATGGTCTTTTTATGACAATTATGATGACCATCAAATGGGTTCTAACAATGATGATATCTATGATCATATTTATCAAATTGGTCAGGACAATGATTATAGTGAGGATGACTATGAAATTGGTCATGATGATGACTATGAAATTGGTCATGATGATGACTATGAAATTGGTCATGATGATGACCATGAAATTGGTCATGACAATGATGAAAGTTTTCATCATCATCGTAAAGACCCCAAGGATCGTGAGTATCCTACTAGACCTTCCTGGCCTGAGCAGCCTTTATCCCCTCAAAAGTTAGCCATGGGTTTCAGAGCAGAAGGATTTGAACCTACGACCTCCACCATCCCCAAATGGCACGCTACCAAACTGCGTCATACTCCGTTATAATGACCAACATCGAACGTGGGATATTGAATAAGAACAACTAGGCTATTTTTGTATTAGCAGTCTCGCATCGCATAACAAAGATAGTCGCAATATAGGTCAGATAGAATATATTAGATATATGAGAAAAAAAGCCGCCATGGTGAAATTGGTAGACACGCTGTTCTTAGGCAGCAGCGCTAGAGCATCTCGGTTCGAATCCGAGTGGCGGCATTATTGTCAATAAGATACTATAGGTTAGTATCCCTTCCATATCTAATATCTATAGATATCTATTATATATGGAGTACCTATATAGTAAATGACTATCATTGTTCGATCTATGTCAATATGATTTATTACATATCAATCGATTTTATCTTTTTCTTACGAAACGAATCCTATATTAAAAAAGAAATGGGTTTATTATGATATTTATAACTCTAGAACATATATCAGCTCATGTCTCTTTTTCTCTTACTTTTGTGATTACTCTTATTTATTGGGGAACCTTAATTTATAAAAGTGAAAAACTAAGTAATTCAGGAGGAAAGGGCATGATAGTGACGTGTATTTGTATAACGGGAGTATTAGTTTCCCGTTCGCTCTATTCGGGGCATTTACCGTTAAGTAATTTGTATGAGTCATTCATGTTCCTTTCATGGACTTCCTCCATGATTCATATAGTTATACAACTACGGGGCCAGTATGCTTGGTGGTTAGGTGCAATCACCGCGCCAAGTGCTATGTTAACTCATGGTTTTGCTACTTTAGGTCTTCCGGATAAAATGCAAGAATCTGCAATGTTAGTACCTGCTTTACAATCTCATTGGTTAATGATGCATGTAAGTATGATATTGCTCAGTTATGCAACTCTTTTATGTGGATCCCTATCATCCATATCTTTATTGGTCATTGCGTCCCAAATAAATCAAAAGATTTTTCTTAATGTGAAAAATTATTTTTTCTTCAATAAAAATTGGTATTCACACGACCAAGAAAAAAAAGAATTGAAACATACTTTTTACCTTTCACTTAGAAATTATCGTAAATGGGTCTTTACTAACCAATTAGATCAATTAAGTTATCGTACTATTGGTCTAGGATTTTCTCTTTTAACTATAGGTATACTTTCCGGGGCAGTATGGGCCAACGAAGCATGGGGATCTTATTGGAGCTGGGATCCAAAAGAAACTTGGGCATTAATAACTTGGATTCTATTTGCAATATATTTACATACTAGAATAAACAGGGGTTGGAAAGGACAAAAACCGGCGATTGTTGCTTCTCTAGGATTTATTCTAGTTTGGACATGTTATTTAGGCGTTGATTTATTGGGAATAGGCTTACACAGCTATGGCTGGTTGCTTTAGTAACTTACTAAAGCAACCAGCCATATAACTGATTTTTACCTTCTTGAAGACTTCCAATATTCAACTAAATAACGATATATATCATAAATTTGATATGCCTCTAAAAACTTTTGAATAACAAAAATAAACCTCGAGTTTTGGATTTTCTTCCAACGACTTATCCAACGACTGAAACGTCTACGTTTTTCTAGCTTAACTAATAGTCCGTCTATTATATCTCTTAGGAAACTTAGATAATTGACGAGTTTCACTCTAATTTCATTTATAAGGTTTCTTAGAAACCTTATAAAGTTGATACGTTGAGTTTTCAACTTATTTATGGGCGGATCTATCAATTTTCTCAGTTTCTTTTTAAGCGGATTTAGGAATCTTTTCAATTGAAGTTTAAGTTTAGAGAAAAGTTCTCTCATTGATTTGATAATAAAATCTTTAAGCGAACTTATCCGTTTGATAAGAAAATCTCTAAGCTTAGACAAAAGTGAACCTATCCATTCCCTAATAGAATCTCTAAGCGAACTTATTATTTTTCTGAGTATCGTAAGAAGCTCATTGTACGGGGAGGGGTCAGAAGGAAGGGACGAACTTATGCTGCAAAAAGAGTCTTCTTTTTTATGCTTTACTTCATTTAGAGCTTCGTTTTGTCCAGCAATCGGCGACTGTTTCGTACCCAATAAACTTTTGGCATGATTTCCAAATTTTTGAACAATCTCTCTTATCGAAATAAAACTGTGCTTTAGCCTTAGAAAATACAAATTATTTTGAATATGTTCCCAATGATCTATTTTAGGATACATGCGTACCCTCAACATAACAGATCGACTACCATTATTGGTATTCCACCAAAATCTATTCATGCAAATAAGATCTTCTAATCGATAACGAGGCCAAAGAAAACGTCTTATCTTTTGCCTTGTATCTACGATCAGATGTTCGTTTTTTTTCATTAGACCTTGGTCATTTGGTATCTCTTGACTACTGAATCTTGCACTCTCATCCAAATGGTTTTCCAGATTCAAAAGATTCAAAATTCGAAATTCTCTGCGACGTCTTGGAAGAAAAAGATCTTCGAAAATGAAAGAACTTGAAATTTTTTCATTTACATCCTGTATTTTTCTTCGTCGTTGAGATCTATCAAAAAGATTGACATTAATCTTTTTCTTCTTTAGTTTGAATAAAAGACTTGCAATTTTATATACAAAGAATCGGTCATTAAAGTACCCCGGTACAAGTGGCATAGATCTTCGGGCTGCCTCGCAAAAAACTCTACGTATATCATTATGTTTCGGGAAGACACTTTTGAGATACAATACAGTCTCCAATAATTCTAAGTCAAGATCTCCGTTTTCGGCATATGGAAAAAGTAAGCTGGCTACCGCAGTTTCGCCGCCTAATTTTTTCTTATCAAAAAAACGAGACGCATTTCTGAACTTGGAAACCCAAGGAGTTAGCGGCAGTTTTTCGAGCTCGAATTTCATTCTCCAAGTATAAATATTTTTGGCCATTTCCCGATAGGCTAATCTTTCTTTTTCTAATTTTGGTTCCACTACTTCTTCTCCCTTAAGTTTCATCTCCTCCTTTAACTCTTCCTCCCTTGCAAGGCGTTTTGCCTCCCGTTGCAAGCGTTTCTGTTCTTTCAGATATTGAGTTTTGGCAGTTCTGAAATCTATCTCTTGTTCATCGTCTTTCTTGGGTTTTTTGGTCTTGGTTTCGGAGGGTTCGTCTACTTTTTTGTATTTCTCATCCAATTTTGATTTAACTCGGTCCCATGCTTTCTTATCACCCTGTGACGCTTTCTTAGCATCTTGTCTCAAAATAATCTCCTTTATTGCCATTCGGACTTCTTCTTTTTCTATATTAATTTTATCAATATTTATTTTTGGATAATAATTATTACAGAAGTCTCGAACTAGAAAATCTCTCGAATTTTTTGGTCTTTTCGAAGATTTACGTTTCCGACTTAATTCCGCCAATTTACGTCTCCTCTCTTCTCTTTTGAGCTCTTTAGCTTTTTGGGCAGCTATTTTTGCTAGTTGTCTAACTCTCTGTTCCTTGAGAAGTCTTTTCTTTGATTCCCGCCTTCTTTCCTTCTTGTTTTGGTCATCTTCTAGTTTGAATGTCCTTGTCAATCTATCGACTTCTTCTGGAGAAGTGGCCAACTCTAATTTTTTGCGTCGTTCTTCTCTTGTTTTAAGTCTCTCCTCTTTTCGTTTTCTTCGGGCCTCCTTAAGTTCTTGAAGAGCCGCGGCTTTGCTTCGCCTTTCCTCTTCTTTCTTTCGAAGACTTTCTATAACGAAAGCATCAACATCAAAATCTTTTGGTACTTGGATTTCTCGAAATTTCCACATTTCTTCAATCTGTCTTCTTATGATATTCGGAGGAAAAACGTCACCAAGTTTGTTTGCATTTTTGATTTTTTTTCTAAGATCTGGGAACAACCAGAATTGGAATTTGTAATATCGACTTTTCTTATAATAGGTTTTTTTAGTTGCCGCGCAAAAATCGACATTCCTCTTTTTGGATTTGGAAGAATCACAATTCTTTTTTTTCTTTTTGGAAGAAAAAAACTTTTTCCAAGAAGAATCATTTTTCTTCTTCTTCTTCTTCTTCTTCTTGAAAGAACCGGGATTTTGAAAATTAGTAATAGCTTGATAATCTGGTTCCGGTATATATTGAATTGCGGGTCCGTGATTATTCTCTTTCATATGATCCAGATAACTATATGCCAAAAGATCATATCTGTGACGTTTGATCCGGTTCTTGAGTCGTGTCATAAAAGAGGCAAAGCGCTTCTCTCCCAAAAACGATGCAAATTCAGTCCATCCCAACCGGTTGCCAATAACATGTTTACGTTTTTTATTTCTGTGTGGATCTATTCTGTAGCCAGCACACCATTTTAACCATTGCTTCCAATGGTTAGTCGTTAACTCTCCAGGATGCTTGCAATCCAATATTCCTTGTGAGTCCAAAAATTCTTTCACATTTTTTTTTATAAAAGGAGACGATGCTCTTGATTCTATTAAATCTTGGACATAGAATCCTTTCATATTTCTTATTTCTTTCCATATTTGATGAAAAACGTACGCTTGGGAAATTTCTTTTCCTTGGCATTTGGATTCGACGTTTTTGCTAATTGGATGATTGCTATTGAATATTTTTTTCATTGTTTCAAAACTTCTACTCAATTGCATGCAAAATTCCAAATTTGACTCGATCATATTGAACATACTTATTTTGAGATCAATAAGTAGCAATTTCACCCTAAAATGAATAACTTTCATAAAAAACGGCAATTTCTTCCTGATGAAGCGAATACTTTTCTTTTGTAAACACGAACGCCAAATTTTGATTCGAATCCACTCTTTTTTCAATTTGGATTTTATGTTAGGAGAAGGTTGATCCATTCTCTGTTTAAAATCAGCTTTCAATTTATTAGAAATATCTAGATTGAAGCGATATTCTTCATTCATTTGGTTGATTCGATCATTCATTGTGATTGTCCAATCATCTGGATCTGGAATATCCAAATTTTGTTCCATCTGGATTGAAAATGGTTCATCTTCATCTTCTACTATTTCTAAAGAAAATTGAATATTAGACGTAGGCCTAGTCCGAATAATTTTGATTTCTTTCCTAGTATCTAGGTTGATTTCTTTCCTAGTATCTAGGTTGATTTTTGTCTTAACTTTTTCATTTATCGTCTCACTATTCTTTTGTATCAATTCTATCAATTCGCGGATAGGTTCGATAATAGGTTTTGCCCGATCGGACGTATAATTCCAAATCCATTCGCCAATAGGTTCCCAAAAAGAAGGCACGTTTGGTGGATTACCAAAAGGTGATTCAATTTCTGTACCATAGATAGTTAAGTATCCTGTTGTTTTTTTTTCAATGTTAACAGAATTAGATTCATACCAAGGTTTTAAGCGAAAAGGATATACAATCTTGATTTGAATACCTTCTTTGATGTAATCTTTTAGGAACTTTTTCGGGACATCCGGGTTCGTCAATTCATATCCATCATAATTACATTTGAGATATGATTCCTTTTCCAAGTTGAACCAATCCTGCTCCCATTCGGGAACTTGAAACAGTAAAGTACGACCAATATTTTTAGCTATTATCAAAATAGGGAAATACAATCGTTTCCTTAAATACGTATGAGTAAACAAGAGAGCAGCTCTGACATAGTGAATCACTTCCCCGTCGAAGGTTTGCTGTGTTCGGCGGCGACGATCTTCTTTTCGTCTTTCGCGTCTTTCCAAAAATTTGTCGTAGATTCTTAGAGATCTTGCAGTTATTCTTTTTTTTTCGTCCTTCTTAGGCACAGGTTTGTGATGTGACTTTTGAGTCATTGATTTTAGTCTCCCGAAAAGAATCGACTCTGGTCTCGGTATCCAATGGTTGATTGCTGAAACTTTTCGTCGTTGAAAACGGACAGCTCCTTTTACCAAATCTCGACGAAAATCTCCTTCATAAGGATAACTAAAGACGTATATATCTTTGGATACAAGATCCTCTTCTTCATCCCCTTCCTTGTCCGCTTCTTCTTGTTCAAAAGTTTCTTCTTCTTCAAGAGCTTTTTCTTTTAAAGGTTTAAACAACCCTTTTTTTGTTGTTTCTAAGGCCTCATTCTTTTTTCGTTCTTCCTCCTGTTTTTTCTTTTCCAGTTCCTCGAGCTTGTCAAAGGGCTTTATAATTATTAACTGCCGAGCTTTTTTTGGGCGAGTTTCGAGACAATCTTTGACAGCTATAGGGTCGTGAACTCCAGATAATAGGGTAGAGGGCAATTTAGGAACAACAAACCTGTTAAAATCTCGGATTCGAGGTTCGTAATCATCAAGACGGGTTTTTTCCTGTTCTATTAATTTGCTATAAAGGACATAAAGTTCATGAAAATCTGCGAAATCCTTCATATCTTGCTCAGATTGTTCCTTTTCAAAGAAATATTCATCAAGATGAATATTTGATTTATCGCTCTTATGTTTTTTATCCTTAGTATGTTCCTTATTAGAAGAAGGCGGATCCTCTTCTAAAATATCTGCAAAATCCTTAAGAATATCCTTCTCTGATATTTCAATATCCATAGATACTTGAGAGTTTGAGAATCCGTCCGAATTAAGAAAAAAAAGTCGCTCATAAAGCAAAGCCTGCTCGGTAGGAAGAACACTAAGAAGCAATTCCCATTTGGTACCCGTAGTTTCAAGAAAAATATGCAACAAATAATTTGTTAACAATTTTTTCTCGCAAGAAGCAATGTCTTTTTCTATTCTTTTCTTTAAAGGCGCCGGGACCAATGTGTTGAAAACATATTCTAATGAAGAGAAATTTTTAGGATAAATTTTATCATATTTCTTCTTTAAGTCCTCCAAAGTAGATTCATCTAACCATTTTCTTCTGTTCTGTTCTTCTAATAAGACCATACGAATTTTATCTATCCACCATTTTGAAATAAGTTTGATTCGCGGTTGAACGATTCTTTCTTTATTTTCTGGTCGAATTAAAGAAAATCGAAAAAGTCGGTTGGTAGAATCATCGTTCTTATTGGTAGAATCATGGTTCTTATTGGTAGAATCCTGGTTCTTAGATTCTGACAGTTTCTTTTTTTGCTCTTTCAAGTGCTCCTCCGAATGCAACATCCAAGGCGACTTAAATTGATTCATTGACCCACGGAATGGCCCGCTAAGTAAAGGATCATCAACTTCTGAAAGACGCTTTTTATCTTTTGTTCTTGAAAATCTAATTTTTTTTTCAAGAATTTTGACAACAGGAGATCCATTGCTTAGAGCTCTCACCCTATTTTCAAGCTCTTCGTCTAAAGAAGTTTTCCTCTCCCATTTTTTTTCTATCCATTCATCAAGGTGATCCTGATTTGAATCAAGACTTTGATCACCCAAGTTTGCCATTTTGGCAAAAAAAGAGATACTTGGCGGAGCTGTGAAAGAAATTTTTTGATAGCCATCACTGATACAAACATCGAAGAAATATTCAGCAACTTGGCTCCTCACAGGGCCACGCAGAATATAATCTCCTATACTCACGTATCGGAGGGGTTCGTTAAACCGATTAGAATCAAACAATATTAATGGCCACCTTTTGATTAGAAAAGGTGAGAATTTTGAATCTGTGTCAGTATCCAATTTATCTTCCAAAGATAAAATTCTCACTAGCGTTCTAAAAGAAGGAGACAAAGGAATGGACGGCTTATTAACATTCTCCTCATTTTTTTGAATATTAATAGGAGTTTTAGGCTTGTGCTTCTTATGTTTTTTTTTCTTGTTAGGTGACTTTAGCTCACTCCTAAAAGATTTTTTCTTATCAGATAACTCTAATGATAATTCTTCAAGTTCTTCTCGAGGACCTTGAATGAACGTCCTTGAATCATTCCACTTAGTAGCGATGAGAGAAGGATTCCTCCCGTAGCATGCCAGCATGGCATAGCCGAAGAAAATAATTTGAAAGCTGAAGGCGAAAAGTTCTCCCTTTCTATCCCTTTTTAAGGGAACATCATTTTCCACCCGTGAACAAAAAATTTTCGTCATTTTGACAAAAAGAATTTGTCCGCTCAACCATCCGGCTGCGGTACTCAGCAGAAATAAAAAGTTTCCGCTATATCTGAATAGCATCAGATTGATTAATCGGGTATAGATAGATTTACCGAAAAGGGCGGGGTTTAGCAGTTGTAAAGCGACTCCAATAAAGAATTCTATTGCCGGATTTTGAAGCCAAGGGTATCTCCGAATCAAAGCTCTTTGAAAAACAAGAAAAAATAGAACGGGAACAAGCATGATTGTCATCAAATGGGGTTTCCAAATACTCGCATAAATAGGCGCTACGTATATGGATGAGAAGACCACCAGTTGTGCTACAAAAGAACCACTAAGAATCAAATTCCCTGCAGGAACAATTTTTCTGTTGTCGACGACTTTGTTTTGAATCAACATCGATCGAATAAAATACATTTGGGCCGGACCAATTGGCAATGTTGCTAAAAAACCATAATAAACCCCAAATAATAGAATCGGTGTGGATCTTTCAACCCACGGTATGATGTAATCAAACATACTGTTTTAACCTCCCTTAGGCTATATTGTTATATAATAATTAATAGAATTAATAGAATTTTTTATTCATTCCATTTTTTTTTTATTCATTTCATTCTATTTCCTTTGTTCAAAATAAACTTTACAAACCGACAAACTATGATTTTAACGTTATTAACATAACATTCGGATCATTTTTTTATTTAATATGACAATTTTTCTATAGAATTAGATTACTAACCTATTTCTATTTCATGGAATATTGAGAAACTGTCTTGCATAGATCATTAGATAACACCCCAAATCTATATACAGAGATTAACGACAACATCGAATCTACTCCCTAACTGTATTACATAGATCAATATATTACCATAGATAATTTTTGGTATATGATAGCACTATAAGTATATCATTACTTATCTCATATATGTGTCCTACCTGCCGAATCTTCTTAATTAGGGGCTATTTTTTTCTAAAAACGGTGATTATATATCTATCTTATGTTATGTTATGTTAATCTATTGACTTATTAATAGAAAATAAAACATATTTCTAAAGGCGCCATTCAACCATTTAATTTAATAAGCTAAACAGAATATTCTATCCGATCCACTTTCTCTTCCACTATTGAACTAAACTATATTATATCACAAAACAATTAGATTGTCAAATATTCGATGAAATAGAATTAGCTTCTTGAATGCCTTGATGGTGGAATGGTAGACACGCGACACTCAAAATGTCGTGCTAAACAGCGTGGAGGTTCGAGTCCTCTTCAAGGCATACATATTAAATAATGCCATTATTAATATAATAATGGCAATTGAATGAGTAATTCAATTGCAATTGTTCATATCAAAAAATCAAGTCGAATTGATTGATGTAAGCATACTATTAAGATTTATCAATTCGATTTGATTTTTTGAAAAAGTTTTGAAGGCAAAATTCGGACCGATCAAATTTGAACAAAATGAATGAAAGATCTAGGCTTTTTTATTGTTATTTAATCCTTCCGCCAATAAACAATCAATGGCATTCGTAGAAAGCCATTTTGTTCTTAATAATGTATCGATCATTTGTTTAAATAACATTCTATTAGAGAAGAATAAATTTGATAAATATTCATAACTTTCGGATAGAGTTTTATAAGTAAGAGATTCATTAGATAATAAATCTATATTTTCCCTTTCTCCCTTGAGCAAACGTTGTTTAAATTTATCATCCCGTGTTTTTTCACGGAACCAACGTTCACTTATCACCGATTGGGGATAAGGTAATACACGTCTCAATCGGATACCAATTTCTTGAAAGCGTTTGAAATTTTCAAAATTTTCTTTTTCTTCCATTTTAATATTAAGAGGTAAATCGTCATCATTAGTCTGAATTTTTATTCCTAGGGCTATTTTTCTCACCTTTTTACGCTTTAGAATAGACTTCAACGTTTTTTTAATACTGATATTTAGTTCTCTTGTTGAAGAATAAGTAAGATAAATGCTCTTCACAAGTTCTTTAGGAACAAAAAGTTCTCTTGGTTCAAAAGAAGAGTGCTTATTTAAAAAGCGAATACTCACGGGATCCCAAAGAAATCGACGAGCTAGACAGATTACTGGTGTATTTAAAGGTTTATACTCCATTGCATACTCTTCTGTGTCAAATTGATATATTCCCATCCTTTGAAACTTTTTGTATAATAATTTTGCTTCCCAGAAAGCAGCTGTCTTTCTTTCTATAATATCGTCCTTCCCAGCATAAAGAGGCCGGAAGTCGGGGCCAGACATTAGAAATTTCTTCCAATATAAGCTAGAAAGACGGGTCGGTCTTTCTTGAAACCCTCCAAACAGGTGAAGATAATCCAATAATGGATTTTCTATTGTTATATCTTTTATATGCTCAAATCGATTGCTGCGAATAAAACTAAAACGCCAGGTCCTAGAATCACAAACTATAGGAGTTTCGTCTTCTTCTCCGTAGGAATTTCTTAATTCTTTAGATAAAACGATTTTATCTAGTATAGAAGATAATCCTTTTTGCATCATATCTTTTTTGAACTGAGGAGCAATTGTTATGTAATCAGAATTGCCCCGATATATTGCCAACGATGGAAATTCTTCCAGAAGACCCTGTAAGAGACTCGAAGCTAGAATGAAATCATTTTCAATGAAAGGATCAAAAGGACTCCAATTCTCTCTATTTGATTCCGATAAAAACCAACAATCTTGCGCTACTGATCCGGCCAAGCAACCCAAAATATGATAGAATACGGTGAACTCTTTCGCAACTGTTCCGGCAATTGAAGGTTCTAAATACCATTGATGCAAATAGTTTGCCCTTCGACCCTCGAAATCTAGATTAAGCCTTAGAGAATTTTTTAAATACGTTAGTTTATTTTGTATAATGGCTTTTCCTATCTTATAAGGAAGTCCTTTAAAAAATTCACTGAACTTCAGATTATAATTGCAAGGACCCCAATTTGATCTATACAAAGCTACTCCAATTATATCATTGTCTATAGCTGAAGTATTTTGGCTCATGCTAATTAGAAATATTTCATCAGCAAGTTTTGCTAGATCTTGCGTAGTAAAGCCTTTGGTAGTTAATCCAAATTCATCATAGCAGTTCCATTCTTTTTTCAAGTAGAGCCCTTTGTTACGTAAAAGCAAAGGAAATTCTTTTTCTCGATATGGGGCAGGCAACTTTTTAGTATTGATAAATGTATCGAATCTTCGTTTACTACGAGGAGGAGTTATTAGAACTGGATCAATTTTTTTTGGAATATCAGTTGAGGCAATAACAACAATATTTTGTTTGATGGTGGTTTCTTTTTCACCATCAATCGGATTATATGGATCCCCAAGGAGTTCTACCAATAATGCAATAAGAAAAAAGTAATCATTCAGTTCATGAATGCTTGGAATCCATATGACGCAAGGAGACATCAATTTTGCCAATTTGAGTGCAAATACGAATTGGATTACTCTTCTCGCAAAATACTCTGGAGGGTTAGGATTATTCACTCGATCATACAAAAACTTATGAGGTTTTTTATCATAGTACTCCTTCTCAGCTACGTCTTTTGGCCTGCCTGACCAGCCGAGAGACCTGAGGATATTTTCATGCTCAAGGTATGATTGTTTAGCTGAAGATGTATACTCGGGTTCATAGCGAGACAGAAGTTTTTGCTGCCTCAAAAAACTTTTAGGAGATATTCTTATTAAAGGTAAATAAGAATCTGCTGCTAAACTTTTAGCCAAGTAGGATCGTCCAGTTTCCTTAGGCCCTATCAATAAAATTCGATTCGAAAAGGACGGTACTGGGTAGAGTGGGTAAAATCTCACGTGGTCATATAAGGATGAGCGAATTGGGATGGAAGTCATCTTATGATAAAAAGCAGCGAAGATCGGCATTTCTGCTAAAAACAATGAATTTAATTCGGAATTCATTAAGCCTATTCTATGAGTTAGGCCTCTCTGAATAAATTCAGCTAAATATCGAAAGTAAAGAAGTCCTGGCTGTTCTTTTTTTTCAAATTCATGAAATAAACCAATAGGGGGGGTTAATTTCGATTCAAATTGAGATATTTTTTCTTGTAGTAAAAACAATCGATTTTCTCTCAAAAGAAAGTCATCCACTTCAAATTCGTACAAAATTGTTTTTATAAGTGAGTGATATTTCCGGCATTCTCGAAAACGCCGCCGCAACCATTTAATATTTTTGACATACCAAATTTTAAATAGTAGCAATAATCCTATATCATCAGGATCCGAGTCCAGCTCGATATAGTCCACAAATGTAAGCCAAGAACCATACCAATTTAAATTAGAAAAATTTCTAAGCCTTTTATAAGATCTAATCATTTCTCCTACTCTCTCAAAGCAGTAGGAATTATACTGCAAAACTCTGATGAGATAGAAGTTCCTATAGAACTGAATCAACAATAAAGGAATTATGGAGGAAATATAAAAGAAAAACCCAATGAAGATATAAAGAAAAATATCATATTCCCGAACATTTTGTATATATTTCCATACATCAAATGATATTGATAGATCCTTTCCCCGAAGTACTTGTTTAAATACTTCTTCATTTGTTTCTTGCAATAATTTGTCAATATTCCAGCGGGATAACATAAGATTGAATATAGGGAGAATTTGATCATTCAATATCGGGAGAATTTGATCATTTAATATAGGGAGAATTTGATCATTTAATATTATGAGAATTTGATCATTCAATATTGTGATAATTTGATCAATTTTATCTCTAAATTCCCACTTTAGAACTTTCCAAAATTGATGATAAAGTGCCCACAAAATATTCAAATTGTGATTCCAATTTTGCCTAATATTGCCCGGGATTGATACCAACTGATTAATATTATTTATTGGTATTTCTATTTCCGAAAAAAGAGTAAAAAACAGATTTTTAGTATATTTCCACCCTGTGGAAGTAAAAAACCACAACCATGACTTATGTGTTTGAAACAAACCCCATTTCTCAAAAATAATATTTATTTGATCAAAAAGAATATTTATTTGATTTTGATTAAAAGAAATTATTCCAAAACACTTTAGTTTTGAAAAGACTAACTTGAGTTTTTCTTTATCAAAAAAGTCACCTATGGATTTGAATTCCATAAACTCACCTATGGCTTCGTCTTCCATAAAGTCACCTATAGCTTTGTCTTCTATTATATCTTTTAAACTTTCTGTTGAACTATATTTTGCTTTTTCTGCAAATTGGTTCATTCGCAAAGATATTTCGGACAATAGATCATCTTGATAAGATTGAGTTTGAATAAGATCTATGTTTGAACTAAAACTATTTTGAGAATACTGGCTAGAGGTCTTTTCTTCTAAATCTGAACTATTTAAAAAAGGATAGCAAGAGTTTTTGTCAAAATTGACAATTTGTACGCTTATTAAAGGAGTTTTAGATATATCTTCAATCGAGAAATTGATATTTCTACGAATAATAGAATTCAATTTATCAAAGAAATTAGACGATTTATGCAAATCATGAATTAGCACTTTGTCACATAAATATTTATCCAATAATATATTGACTTGTGACTTTATGAGTGAGATAGTTTCTTTCTCTGAGTACACAGCTCTCATTTCGCTAATAGAAGAAGAAACCAGATTGTTAGGAATGAAAACTAAATTTAATAATTGTCCATATGTTACATTCTTATTTTTTAGATGAATCCTTCCCATGTAAGAAGCCAATCTTTTTTTATAAAAAAGACGAGGACGGTGTAAATAATCTAAAAATTCAAAGGTATTTGCTTTGTAAAAAGAAGCTCTCAATGAATTTTGATTAGAGAGTTTTAAAGGATTCAACCAATTGTCTTGATTATCAAATATTGCCGAAAGACCCGCGTTATTAAATAGTTCCAATAATTCCATGTAATTTTTTCCATTATCAAAGACGTCAATAATAAATTCAATTATTGGTTTTTTCTCATTTAATGTTTGTTTGGATTCAAGATTAGGAATTGATTTACATTTTGTGCCATTTTCATTAAACTTGGCCCAAACATTTTCATTAAGCTTGGCCCAGAGAATCTTCGAATGATTAATATTCTTCGAGATAATCCTATTAATTTCAGTATCATGAATTTGATTGGGATCCCCAAACCAACCCCAATGTTGAATAGTCGATAATTCAATTGGATCTAACACTCTCTTTTTGAAATTGTTTTGTTTGGAAATGGACAAGAGATATTCTAATCTTTGTTGAAAGTATTCGATCTTTTTGGATAATACAAAAGTGTTTAAAAAATTTGGATTTCTAATCTGAACAGGTCGAAAAATAGGGCGATCCAAACATTCTTTCTGACATATTATCCAACTTGATGAATGCTGGTTAATTGCATCTTGCGTTACATTATTCAAATTGCGACTTAATGTTTTGAGAAAATAGATGAATTCCAAATAGTATTTATTCTTATTCAATACTTTCTGTAATTCCAAAGAGTATCTTTGTAATTCCATATAGTATTTATGGAATTCCACATAGAAATATCCCAAATAGTTATGTAATTCCAAATAGTATTCATCCAATACTTTTTGTGATTCCAATTTATTCTTATTCACTACTTTCTGTAATTCCAAAGAGTATTTATGGAATACCAAAGAGTATTTAGTCAAAAATTCCAAATAGTATTCATGAAATACCAAAGAGTATTTATGGAATGCCTTATCTAATTCTAAATAGTATTTATTCAATACTTTCTGTAATTCCAAATAGTATTTATTCAATACTTTCTGTAATTCCAAATAGTATTCATGAAATACCAAAGAGTATTTATGGAATGCCTTATCTAATTCTAAATAGTATTTATTCAATACTTTCTGTAATTCCAAATAGTATTTATTCGTATTCAATACTTTCTGTAATTCCAAAGAGTGTTTTTGTAATTTCAAATAGTATTTATTCGTATTCAATACTTTCTGTAATTTCAAATAGTATTTATTCGTATTCAATACTTTCTGTAATTCCAAATAGTATTTATTCTTATTCAATACTTTCTGTAACTCCAAATAGTATTTATTCTTATTCAATACTTTCTGTAATTCCAAAGAGTATCTTTGTAATTCCATATAGTATTTATGGTATTCCAAAAAATAATACTTCTGGAACAAATCCTTTAATACAAAATCTTTTAAGAAATATTCATTCAAATCAGATTTTGATACAACAGGTGCCAATACGTTCTTCAAGAAATCGAATCTCATAAATGCTTTTTCAATTTCAACATGCTTGTTAGCTTGAATCTTGTATCTACTCAATATTTTATTAAATATTAGTTGTTTAGTGTTATCATCTTCTGATGTTTTCTTTTTTTCAAAAATATTGAGTACCCGAAGGAAAGAATCATGCGTTAATTCATCTTTGGAATTGAAGAAGTAATTGAAGGACTTCAATAGAGTCTGGTTGAATAAATGTAATTCATTCACACGATCATCGATATCTAGGTCAATTTCATCATTAGGGTAATAGAGATTAGGCTTAGTTATTGATAGAGTAAATTGGTCTGTTATTTTAAGAACAAATTTTTTTAATTGGAAATCATCGTTTAATGCTAATTGTTCTTTATTTTGATCACAGGATGAGGGAGATCTTGAAGATAAATTCGATTTCATAAATCGAATACAATTGAATTGGTTTATATAGTCTTTTCTGATGTTCCATTCGCGATCTGGTAAAATATCATAATTGACAGAAGGATTTTGAATAAATTTTTTAACCTTCCATAGATCAACAATTCTATTCTTTTCTAATCCCCTGAAATATTGAAAAGCATCTTGTCGCCCTTTCAACAATTTGAAATTTTCACTCGGTTTATTGCTATAATTAATACTTATACATGATTCATCTATTAACAAAGGGTCAAACAACGTTTGAAAAACTTCCGTCTCTGAAAAGGGAAAAGATTCTCTTGCTTGATCTGATTCTTCTTGTAATATTTTTTCTTGTTCAAAATACTTCAATTTTGTCTCCTCACGGAGTCTCTTTAGTCTTCGTAGCCCTTCTTTGTAGCTTTCGATTTCTCGAACTTTTTGTTTTCTTTCTATATTTATGATTTCTTCTGGTTCTGAAGAAATAGCAAATTCTTTTTCTGCTTGAACTAGTTCAACTTCTAGTTGTTCGAGTTTGTTTTCTACTTCCTCAATACTTTTGCTTCGATCAAGATAAAGTAATGACTCCTGCCATTCATAAAGGTTTTCAGGTTCTGTTTCAGATTTCCAATATTCTGGAATTGAATTAAAAGATGAATCAATCTCCCATTCGATGCCATTAGATTCCTTCTCCAAAAGGCTTTCCCAACTTGTTGTTTCTTGCTTCTCTGATATTCTATCATTTTTCTGATTCAGATTTGTTTTAGAACTGGATAAAATCCAAACATGTTCTTTTGGATTGAGCAAGCAACGTTGATATCTCCTTCGGACTTTTGGCGAAAACATAAAACGATGCGGAACGAGCAACAAATTTTCCTTTCTAGCTCTAGCTCCAAAATGTTGTACAGCCGGAAATATCTTCATCAAATTATATTTTGATGATTTGTTTCTTTCAATTAATCGAATATTCAAAAAATAGAAAAGTAATGGTAATGCTATTATCATTACAGCTTTTATTGCTTGACCTTTTAAGATAAATATACGTATATCCCGTATAAGTAATGTACTAAGAATCCGAAAATCAAAAAGCTTAACAACACTTTCTCGACCAGAAAATATTTGACTTAGCAATCTCACCAAATTGGATTCGTTCCATGGAACGAATATTTCCATCATGTAATCTTTAAATTTCGACTGAACGCTAAAGAACCAAACTATTTCTCGGTTTTTTCCGATAGGGTCCGTAGACCACGAATTTTCATGTTTTCCCATATATTATTTTTTATTATTTTGTAAGATAATATAGTGTAATTATTACTTATTAAATTGAATTATAATAAGAAAGAGGTAGTCAATACAAGTTATTCAACTATTGTACAATTTGTAAAAAAAAAGTTTCTTGTTATTTCTAATAAAAGAGAAATAGAATTGAATTGGTTACCTTATTATAATGAAATCACTTTACCATAGCATCCATGGCTGAATGGTAAAAGCACCCAACTCATAATTGGGAAGTCGCGGGTTCAATTCCTGCTGGATGCATAATAAACAGTTATTGCACTCTGTTTTTTAGATGAAAGAATCGCAGCAAGGTTATCTCGATTCAATTCAGTATGGAGATTATATTATCTCCATCCCTGTTTTGTAATTCTTAACTTCTATTTAAAAGAGAAGTTAAGAATTACAAATATTTTATTTACACATGTTTGAAAGACTTTTTCTCAGATAGAAAATCTATATTTTGTTTTGGTACAAAATGAACTTCTAATTGAATGATCAATTTGATTTTGTAATTAGAAGTTCATCTGATAATTTAAGCCTAGCCTATTCCCTGTGATTTTAAGAATATGAATATAAGGGCAATTCTTCCTTTTTTTACAGTTAGTGAAAATTCTATTAAAAAAATATCAATCTCTAAAATAATGTATCCTGGGCAATTGCAACAATTGGATTCATTATTATTCCCAATAAAGTAGATGCTATTACAGATATAATCATACTAAATTCGATATAATTTTTTGAGATTGAAGAAGATAATCTATAATTTTGCACGTAGGGAGTTATTTCTTTGTTTCTTTCAGTCATTAATAACTTAATTATTTTAAGATAATAATATATGGAAATAGCACTCATAAAGAGTCCTATCGAAACCAATAAATAGGAGCCTGCTTGCCATCCACACCAGAATAGATAAAGTTTTCCAAAAAAACCTGCTAATGGAGGAATCCCTCCTAGAGATAGCAGACATAAAGATAAAGACAAAGCTGAAAAAGGGTCTTTCGCGTATAATCCTGCATAATCCCGAATGTTATCTGTTCCTGTACGTAGACTGAATAATATAATACAAGCAAAAGTTCCTAAATTCATAAAAATATAGAGCAGCATATAAGTTATCACACTTGCATATCCGTTATTTGGGTCTTTATCAATTATTCCAATAAGGATATATCCAATTTGACCTATCGATGAATATGCAAGCATACGTTTTATACTTGTTTGAGTAATAGCAATTAAATTTCCTAATATCATGCTAAGAATAGCTGATATTTCCAAAAGAAGATGCCATTCGTTCAATGAGAAATAAAAAATAATATCGAAAATTCTAGTGACTAAAGCTGAAGCAGCTACTTTTGAAATAACAGAAATAAAAGCAACGACTGGAGTGGGGGAGTTAGAGTCGAAAAGAGGAATTCTCCCTTCTCTCATTCAGAACCGTGCATGAGACTTTCTTCTCGCACGGCTCCTAAGTGATAAAAAAAAATTTGCAGAATCATTTGATTCTCTTTTTTTTATTACCTTCCTCGTGTATGTATAAGATTGAATATATTCAATTGATATAAAGAATAACTAGTCCTTAACTTCGCGAGGAATCCTTACTCAGTGGTTATTATACTATGTAATATAGTATGTAAATCATTTTTTTTTTTTTTTTTCTTTTTTTAAGTTCAGTTATGAAAGAGTTAAAAATAAAAAATAAAACCATCTGATTTAAATCGTTCTGAATAGTCATGAGATGCTCATCTTAGGGTAATCTTTTTGTCGACGGATGCCTTCTTTTTTACACTTGTAGTTTCTGAAGAATGAAAACTTACTATGTAGCATCTACGTTAAGAATAAAAGTACACGTCAATCTGATCCTTTGTTAAAAACTACCCGTAATAATTCATTTGTAAAAGTTATTTATTGTATTGGGGTGGTGTAGTGTGTTAATTCAATCAAACAATTGAGTTTGTTTCTTACTTTGCTTTACCTTAATTCAATTCAAATTTTTGGTAAAAGTGATGTCTTAGTCCAAGTGGGAATAATAATCTTTTTTTTTAACATGTCTATAGAGTTTTTATAAATAGAAACAAACATCTTTAAAAAAGATATTGTATGTTAATAATTTATCAAACGAATCGCACTCCTTCATATACATCGGGGGTCCATTGATGAAAAGGAACTAAAGAAAGTTTGAATGCAATTCCTACCGTTACAGATAGAAGTGCAATCCAAATTCCTGGAGAGTTATACATTTGTGTATTTATAAGACCATTGGCTATTTCTTGAATTTCAATCTCACCTCCAGATAGACCATATAGCCAAGAAAGACCATAAGCAAGAATGGAAGAACTTGTTCCACCCATAAGTAAATATTTCATAATAGCCTCATTAGACCGAACATCTCTTTTGGTATATCCAGATAATAGATAAGAACATAGACTTAAACATTCTAAAGATACGAAGATAGTTGTTAAATCATTAGCACCACATAAAAACATTCCTCCTAGAGTAGCTGTTAATATGAATAACAAAAACTCTGTTACAGCCATTTCTGTACATTGAATGTATTCCACGGATAGAGGAATACACAAAGTGGAACATAATAAAATGAGAAACCGAAATATTTTATTAAAATTGTTTGTTTGTAAATTGCCAAAAAAACTGATCGTGGGTTCTTCTCTCCATTGAAATAACAAAAAAGTTATGCTTAGCACTAAACTTGTTAAAGAGATGAAATAAAACCAAGTTGTCTTTTTCTGATCAAAAATGACATCGATTACTAGAAGAAGAAATAGGCCGAAAATCAGGATGCATTCTGGGAAAATGGAACTTCCATAGAAAAGAAGCAAATGAAATTCTTTCATAAAAATGATTTTAAGGTATAAAAAAATGCATTTTTCATTTTGTCCGGATCATTAGTTACTAACTTCAATTAATATTCGAGCAACATTTTATTTAGAATCTCCTTATTATCATTATATCTATGATTTATTTTTCATTCTTCTTTTCCTTTCGTTTTCGTTCCAATAAAATTTGTATCAATTTTTAGAAAGTAAGTTTTCTTTTATTGATCAAAATGGAATAGATCTGTGGATCTATTTATACTAGTTAGTGGATTAACGGTAAT